ATGAATTCATGGCTATCTTCTACTAATGCTAAAGAAATAGGTACCTTATATCTTATATTTGCAGTATTTGCAGGTATGATAGGAACAGCATTTTCTGTTTTAATAAGATTAGAATTATCAGCACCTGGTGTCCAAATTTTACAAGGAGACCATCAGTTGTTTAATGTAATTATTACAGCACATGCTTTCATAATGATTTTCTTTATGGTCAAATTTAATTTAAATAATATAACGGCTTGGGTTTACCTAGTCAAGATTAAACTGTTGGCTTTTACTGACCTGGCTACGCTGGTAAAAGTATTGTTTGTAGTTGTAAATTTTCTTTTTTTTAAGTCTTTCCATGGCTTTATATATTTGTTTTTAAAAATTAAAACATATTTAAGCGTAGGGTTAACTAAATTATTAATTCAAAATTTTATAATAATGGTAACAAAAAAAAAGAGTAAGAATAGTGGTGTAGCCTTCTTTAGTTCTAAATCTTATAACTATAAACGAATACAACAAATATTCCAAGGGAAAAATCATCCACATACAAAATTTGAAATAATGGATCCTTACAATAATAGGAATAAAATTTCTGAAGTAGCTAAAGGTGCAAAAGGAGTTTATATATTTGAAGTAATAAATGAAAGTTTCGCAGATGTTTATGTAGGTGTATCTGTAAATTTATATAATAGAGTCTGTTCTTATTTTATGCCTTCTATCTTAAATAGAGCAGATAGAAAAGTTCTTAGATATTTTAAAGCAAATGGGTTTAAAAATGTTAAACTAATATTACTTATTTTAAATTCAGATGCTACTTGGGAACAAGCTATTGAATTAGAAGAATATTATATAGACTTACTTTCACCTAAGCTTAATGTGGATAAATTAGCAGGTGGATATAATGGTTATCATACACCTATGTCTCAAGAAGCAATAGACAGATTAAGAAAATTAAGAGGTAAAACTGTATATTTATACGATACTTTTACTAAATCTTTAATTTTTATATCTGATTCTAAACAATGGTTATATAATAATATAAATATACACCATGTAAGTTTAGAGAATTGTTTAGATAATGCTAATTTATTTCTAGATAGATTTTTATTTACTAATGATATTATTCCTGAATTTCCTTATGAATCTATAATAACTGAACAAGAATTAATTTCTTTAATTGAAACAGTTAAAACCCAGTATAAACCAAAACAACCTAAGAGTAAATCTATTTTAGCTGAAAATGTTGTTAATCCTGAATTGACTAGAACTTTTACAAGTATAGGGCAATTAGCTAGACATTTGAAAGGAGATAGAGGTACAATTAGAGATTATATATTAGGTAGATCTACAGGGTTATATAGAAAACAATGGAAATTTACACACCTTCCGGGATAGCCACTTAATCGATGTTTTCCCAAAAAAATGTTTTTTATTTAAATTATAAGGCATGGCCGGGGTTTATAGTAATATAAATCTTTATTTTCGCTGTATGCTGGGACACCCTTATAGTTATATTAACTAAGTCTACTTAAAGGTAGAAGAAAGTAACATAATATAAATTGGGCAATCAGCAGGAAACCAACAGAATATAGATAGGAGAATATTAAAAATTCTATTAATATTACTTAGTAGGATCCTCAGAGACTACACGCGAAATATCCTTATCTCTTTTTTTTTAAGTGTTATTTTAATAATTTATACCTAATTAAATACCCCGAAAAAAACAAAAGGGAAGAAGGATAAAGATATAGTCCTGCCTATTTAGAAATTTATAGGGTTAAAGTATGCCTGCTTTAGTTGGAGGTTTTGGTAACATAAAAATAAAAAATAACGAAAACAAATTCAAATACAATCTCAAAAAGTATACAATGAGCCATAAAAACGTGGAAAAAGTAAATTTTAATTTAGGTCCATATTTAGCGGGTTTAATAGAAGGAGATGGTACTTTTGCCATACATGATAAACAATCAACAGCCAAAAAATATCGGCCTATGATTATTATTGTTTTTAAAAAAGCGGATCTGCCGGTTGCAAAATATTTACAAAAATTAACTCAATGCGGAACTGTATATTTAAAACAAAATCGAGGTTATGTCTTATGGCAAATACAAGATATAGTTGGAGTATATACTATTATTAGTATTATAAATGGTTATATGCGAACTCCTAAAATAGAAGCATTACATAGAGCTATTCATTGGTATAATAACTATATCATAAATAATAAAGAAAGTAAATTACCTTCTACTAAATCTATTTTATCTAAAATTAACCCGTTAGAAATTAAACCTTTAGATAATTCTAATATAGATAGTAATGCTTGGTTAACGGGATTTACTGATGCAGATGGAAATTTTTCTATAAATATTCATCTTAGATCAAATAAAAACTTAACAAGAGTTCAATTATTTTATAGACTAGAAATAAGACAAAGCTATCATAGATCTGAATCTGAAGAAAACAAAGTAAGTTACTATAAAATTATGTCTATATTATCAGAATATTTAGCAGTTAATGTTTTTAGTAGAAATAGAATAATTAAAGATCGACATTTTTATAGTTATATTGTTATGGCTCATAATAAAAATAGTAAATTAAAATTGATAGAATATTTTAATAAATATCCTTTAATTTCTTCTAAATATTTAGATTATCTAGATTGGCTACATATTTTCAATTTACAACAAACTCATTCTTTAACTACTCTTTATTTAGAAGAAGCTATTAAAATAAGAAAAAATTTTAATAGTACTCGTACTACTTACACTTGGGATCATTTGAATAACTGTTATTTAAGTAAACCATAAAAAAAGTTGCCGTGATGTACTGTGAAGTACATCTTATTACGTCACTGTATGCGGGAAAGCCTTAAAGTCATATTATAGAAGTCATTGAAAACTACAATTTCATCATATGAAAAATAAGCGTACAGTACTCTTAAATATTAATATGAATAATAAATAGGTAATCCGCAGGAAACCAAATCAACCAGAAATTGTAATGATGTAGGATCCTCAGAGACTACACGTGACGCGGTTATTTATAAATAACCTGAAGATATAGTCCAAACATAATTGAAAGATTATGAAATATTGAACTATTTATTACCAGTACAAGTTGGAGCACCAGACATGGCAAACAAAAAAATTTTTAATCTATCCCAAATACCAAGGGTTTATGTCAAACCCTTAAGTTTAGTTCGAAAATATCATTATTCATCTGGTTCTAATGCACAAAAACCTCAACTAAGCCCTATGATTAATTACTCCGAACAATATTTAGCTAATTATTTAGCTGGATTAATAGAAGGAGACGGTTATATTTCTATTACAAAAGAAGATAGGGTTATACTAGGTATAACTTTTAATCTTAAAGATAAACCTTTAGCTGAAAAACTATTAAGTTATTTAGGTAAAGGATTTATCGCCAAAAGAAAAACTAATTGTATAGAATTAAGATTTTCACACAAACAAACTTTATGTAAAATCATTGAACTTATTAACGGTAAATTTAGAACACCAAAAATAGATCAATTATATAAATTAATTGATTGGATGAATAAAAAACATTCTATGGACATAACTAAATTACCTCTTAATGATAGTCCTATCTTAAACGATAGTTGGTTATCAGGTTTTATAGATGCGGATGGTTGTTTTTATATTAGAAATTCTTTAAAACAAATTATTTGTAAATTTAATTTAGAACAAAGGATGATTTATCCTAAAACTAATGAAAATTATAATTTAATATTAAACAAAATTTGTTTAGCTTTAAATGTCAAATTACATATTAGAGAAAGAATAAATAAGAAAAATTCTTATTATATTATAAGACTTGAAAACCATAATGCTATAAAATTATTAATTGGTTATTTAGATATTTATCCTTTATTAAGTAGCAAACATTTAGATTTTTTAAGTTGGAAAATTGTTTTTAATGAAATAATTAATAAAAATCATATGACAGTTGAAGGTAGAAAATTAGTTTCTTTACAGAAAAGCCAAATGAATAATAGTAGAACATATTTCAATTGGGACCATTTAAATAAATTATAATGCCGTTTGTCTTAGTAATAAGACTTATTATTACTTAGCTATATGCATGGAATTCCTCAAAGCATTTGTTTTAACAAAGAGAACAGGTATTTAATACACTTAAATTAATCATAAGATGATTAGCAGTTGTTTTAACGACTTTTTATTAGTAAAAATTTAAATACACAAGGGGAGATTATGCAGGAAACCAAAGGAAATTTTTTTAATTTCTTAGTAGGATCCTCAGAGACTTTAATATAAAATTTTCTAGTACAAATATTATATTAGGAATGTATAGTTTTATACATTAATACGCTAGGCTCCAATTTGCTAATTATACTAGATAATTAGATAAAAACTAATTGGATGAAGACATAGTCCAAATAGGTAAGAAATTACTTATGTAAAAAGATTCCCGAGATTAAATAATATCTCATTCTGGTTATTACCTCCTTCATTAATTTTATTATTATTAAGTGCTTTAGTTGAAAATGGAGCTGGTACAGGATGGACAGTTTATCCACCATTAGCCGGTATCCAATCTCACTCTGGTGCATCTGTTGATCTAGCTATCTTCAGTTTACACTTAGCGGGAGTATCCTCTTTATTAGGGGCTATAAATTTCATCACTACTGTACTTAATATGAGAACTAATGGTATGAGTTTACATAAATTACCATTATTTGTATGGGCTATTTTTGTTACAGCCATTTTATTATTATTATCATTACCGGTATTCATGCTAATGCCGTTAGGTCTTAATTAGACTTCCTTAATACTATATGCTAAAAAGCTTATTTAAAAATTTAATTTACTTATTCTAGTAAAAATAATTAAATTTTAAGTTATTAGCAGTTAAGATTATTTTTATCTAAGGGATAAAAATTTTCAACTCAGAGACTACACGTAATAAAACAAATAAAAAATAAAAATATTTGTTTAAGAAATAGTCCAAAGTTTGTATAAAATAATAATTTAAATAAATATATATATATATTATAATTAACCCTAATGGAGTAGTTAATACTTCTAGAATAGCTAAAAAAGAAAAATAAACATATATTTATAGAATATGTCTAAAGTATAGATAAAGTAAAAATAAATAGTATTAATTAATATATATATAAATTTTTTTTTTATATTTTAAATAAACTTATGATTAGCTGTAAAATTTAATATAACAAACATGTATATTTTTATGTTTGTTGATTCCGGTATAATTTATTTATTTATTATAAATAGACTTATAAATATCCAAAAAATGAATCTGACTAAATGGGATCTAATCTTACTATATTTAGTCATATATCATACATTATCTATTATAATAGGTATATTTTTTAATATATTATCTGTGTATAATATAGAGTTAGAAATAGAACCTTTATTTATGGTAGATAAAAATACTACAGATAGCTCTGTTAATAATTCAGTCACTAATACTTCTACAATTGCCACAAATACAACAGTAGGAAATACTTCTACTACAACGGTAACACAAAACACAATAGGTAACAATATCAATGAACATACACCTAATAGAACAGTCATTGATAGAAGAATCATTCTAGACAATGGAGCTTGGTCTGAAGGTGTTAGAAGTGTGTTTATCTATGGAGGAGCAGGATATAAACTTTATTTACTTAGAGGAGGTAGTCCTAGAACTAGATTTATTATAACAAGTGGGGCTTTAGCTACAGATCTATTTGCTAGAGTATCTGTTAATATAATTAATGATCCTAATTATATTAAAAATCATGTAATGAATTGGAAAATTCTTAGAGATAGTACAAATATCGATGGAGTCACGGTAGATGTAACTAAAGATCAGGAGTTTATGAAAAATATAACTCAAAAATTTTTACCTGAAAATTTTTCATTAGACTCTCTATATGAAAATATTTTAGGACATGTTTTAAGTTATTTTGAAGCTCAAAAAGTTGACTATCCTGTTGATTTATTAATGGATCAACATCATTTTTTATCCATATTTCTATATATATTAATTATACTTCTTTTTATTTTTATACTTACTTTAGGTTATATGACTTTTTTATTAGTTTTTAGAGAAAAAATTTTAAGTTTTTTCCAAAATAAGTTTATATTACTTTATTTCAATATTCAATATAAAATAATGTATATTGAATATTTTATTTTAAGTGGGTTAATATTATACGATTTTTATATGATAATAAAAATCTCCCACTTTTTATGTACTTATCCTATTGATGTTAGTATTAATAAGCAATAAGTTTTAAAACCCTAAAAATGTAAAAAATATATTTTACATTTTATTCTGTTTTGATCCTTATTTTTTATTTTTCTTTTATATTTTTTATTATATTATACAACTTAGATTAGCAGGTGGAATCACTATGCTTCTTACAGATAGAAACTTTAACACGAGTTTCTATGATCCAGCCGGAGGTGGTGATCCAATCTTATATCAACATCTTTTCTATTATAAATCCATAATTCCGGGTATTATACCCACTAAAAATGATACTGAATACTCCTCTACGATCTCTTTTGTCTCAAATAGAGAGTCAGAAAAAACCAGGAGGTAATATAGATTTTAACTTTTTAAACTTTTATAGTAGATACAAATTTCATATTAGTTCTGATTTACCGAGCAAAGAATTTCTTACCTGGCTTATAGGTTTTAGTGAAGGTGATCGATCTTTTATTGTAAGTAGAAGAGGAGATCTTAGCTTTGTTATAAGTCAAGATACTAGAGATATTCAAGTATTAAATATGATTCAAAATAATTTAAAGTTTGGTAAAGTCATTAAACAAGGTAGTACTGTATCTAGATTTGTTGTACAAGATAAAATAGGTCTTTATTTAATAGCTTTGTTATTTAATGGCAATTTAGTTACCTTACACAATATAAACATATATAAAAAATTTTTAGATAAAGTCAATGATTATAATAATAAAGGTAGAATAAAACTTCCTAATATTAAATTATCTCATTTTTCAGTTAAACCTACACTTCAAGATGGTTGGTTAGCAGGATTCTGTGATGCTGAAGGTAGTTTTAGCGTAACAATATATAGTAATAGCAACCGATATAGTATAATCTTTGATATTGCTCAAAAAAATATTGAAGGTCAATCTATTCTATATGATATCCAAGAATTGTTTAAAGTAGGTAAAATATATAATCATTCTGCCTTTAATGTGTTATATTATAGGGTAAATGGTTTAAATGACACTAAATTACTTTTTTATTATTTTGATAGTCATCAAGGTACCCTTAAAAGTAAAAAATTAAAAAGCTATTTACTATGGAAAATTTTACACCATAAATTACTAAATAAAGATCATTTAGATAGTACTAAGAGATATTCATTAAAAGTTTTAGCTGGTAAAATAAATAATACCTGGGATTAAATTTTGGAAAAAAGGGAAAAGTAGATATGTAAATATTGAGAATTTAATAAAGCAGATGTGCTTATCTTTCGAACTTCATTTTTAAAGTATAGGTTAATTCGGGTTTTCCCTATAAGACTTTATTAAATAAATCTTTTCTCTAATCCTAATGATATGGAATAGGTAACTTTTAGGAGAAACTATTTCTAAGTCATTAACTTTTCTTGACAGAGAAAAGGTAAGAGCCACTAGTTTTGAATGCTCTTTGGGTTATGTCAGTGAAAACGGTTAAAACTTCCTAAAGTCAGACCGTCGGTTGCCTACACAATCGCTACAGACTGGGTCACTGATGGGTACCTGAAATGGTGCTTAATGTACAGTCGATTCTTTCCCTCGAAGAGGCACAAGGTCATCAATGAAACCAAAGTTAAACTTAAAATAGAGGACACTAAGGTAGAGATGATACATGTATCTTAAATAAGGTGAAATAATTTAAGATATGAAGGAATGGGTTCTTTGGTCAAATGTGGCCCTTTAAATATAATTTAATGCAACATACTGTAAGCGAGAAATTCATGACTAATTTATTAGATACTTTGAGTGTAAGTTGCAATCTTTGTACCGTTAAAGTTAAAAATCTTTTAAATATGAATAATTCGCAAGTAACCAAAGCGTTTAACTCGTTAGTAGGAACTTCAGAGGCCATACGTATGTTAAATTTAACCAAAGTCTCTACTTTATCGGGAGAGCGACTTTATCATAGTAGTAATAAAGATAAAAAATGGGAAGAATGGTTAGCAGGTCTAATAGATGGAGATGGAAGCTTTCTCTTAAGTAAAAAAGGTTATGCTAGTTTAGAAATTACAATGGATATTAGAGATGAGCATGCTTTACAAATAGTTAAAAATGCTTATGGTGGATCTATCAAATTAAGATCTGGTGCTAAGGCACTAAGATATAGATTACATCATAAATCAGGTTTATTAAAATTAATTAATGATGTTAATGGACATATTAGAAATTCTAATAGATTAGTTCAATTAAATAAATTATGTCATAAATATGAAATAAGTTTAATTTATCCTCAAAAACTAACTTTTGATAATGGGTGGCTATCTGGATTTTTCGATGCTGAAGGTACAGTTACAATTAATAGTACTGTAACACAATTATCTATTTCCGCTTCTCAAAAAACATCTGAATTATTACAACCTTTACTAGAAATATATGGTGGAAATATCTATATAGATAGAGGGACAAACCAATCATTTAAATGGTATATAACCAAAAGAGAAGATATCTTAAAATTAATAGATTATTTTAAAAAATATCCTTCTAGATCTGCTAAAAAAAATAGACTTCACTTAATCCCTAAATACTATGAATTAAAAGATCTTAAAGCCCATAAAGCTTTACCTGGTACTTTTTTAGAAAAAAGTTGGAAATATTTTAACAATAATTGGTTAAAATATGAAGATCTTAATGATTGTTAAATTTAAAGATATGGTCCAAACATTTTTTTTTTAATAAAATATTATTTTCGAAAAAAAAAGTGTAGCACCCAGAAGTCAAAAATATAGGCTTCGTAACGTTGCTATTTGCTGGGACGACTTCACTAACTAGTTTTAAATACTCCATCTTTATTGATACAGTAATAAAGTTAAAACAATGAAGTTTATCAGCAGGTAACCCTTTAATATTTAGTTTACTTTATATCCTTTATGTAGTAAAACTATTAAAGGTGGAACCTCAGAGACTTTACGCAACGAAATTATATCTAACACTTTATTGCTCCAACAATGAAGCAATTACAGAAAACGTAAAAGCTATTACTATACATAATTCTAAACATTTAAAACCTCTAAGTGATATTCAATTTGGACATTATTTAGCTGGTTTAATAGATGGTGATGGTCATTTTAGTTCTCAACAACAACTTGTTATTGTATTTAGTTCCTCTGATATATCTCTAGCCTATTATCTTAAAGAAAGAATAGGATATGGACAAATTAGAAAAGTTAAAAATAAAAATGCTTATTTATTCATTATTTCTAAAAAAGATGGAGTCATTAAAGTCATTAATTTAATTAATTGTAAATTAAGAACTCTTAACAAATACAATCAAGTTATTAATAATATTTTAAATCATCAGGATTATAGTAATCTTAAAGAAAATATAGTATTTAATTTGAATTATGATAATAATTTTTATAATCATTGGTTAGCTGGTTTTTCTGATGCTGATGCTAGTTTTCAAATAAAAATAGTTAATAAACCTAATAGAAATAAACCGGAAATTAGATTAAATTATCAAATAGATCAAAAAAATAAAGATATTTTATTATTAATTAAAGAATTTTTCGGAGGTAATATAGGTTATAGAAAGAGTCAAGATACTTATTATTATGGTTCCACTAGTTTTGGTGCAGCTAATAAAGTCATAAAATATTTTGATGAATATCATTTACAATCTAATAAATATATTAACTATTTGAAATGAAGAAAAGCTTATGTATTAATACAAAATAAAGACCATTTATATGAAATAGGTATTAATAAAATAATCAAATTAAAAAATTCTATGAATAGCTTTAATAAAGATGTAATTTAAGATAAAGTCCTAACAAAGACGAAAGTTTTTGAGTATTAATTCATAATAGATTATTTTTATAACTATTATATTAATCAAAGTATTTGTTATATTTTAATTATACCAGGATTTGGTATAGTTAGTCACATAGTATCAACATTCTCAGGTAAACCAATCTTTGGTCAACAAATAAATGGCCCTTGTAATAACAATTTTTCCCTTTGTTATTATATCGCAACATACTATGTGCAGGGAGGGTGGTATATCCTGTTTAGTACTAAAGGTAAACGAATTATACGTTATAGGGTTATCCGTAACCTTTTGTGGGCTCGACTGCAGCTAGCAATTTTTAGCGTAATCGCTTTAGTTATAATCTATTCAGTACTGCCTAATCTGCAGGTAACCAACGCACAGTTGATTTTTAATTTAGAAGATCCAAGCATGTTAGTAGGAACCTCAGAGACTGTACGTATGTTTTCTTCTTGTCTTTGTTCTAAAAAGGAACATACTAAAGGGAATGACGATACTGATTTAAAGGTACGTCAATGGATTGCTGGTGTTATTGATGGGGATGGTAATTTTCATATCTCTAAAAAAGGGTATGTAGAACTTTCCGTAGTCATGGAACCGCGGGATATTGCTTGTCTTTATAAAATGAAACAACGATATGGTGGTTCTGTTAAAGCTACTTCTCATGCTAAAGCTATACGTTTCCGATTACATCATATGCAAGGTATTCTACTTGTCATTAAAGATGTAAATGGTTTAATTCAAAATCCTGTTCGATTTGCTCAATTTAAAAAGGTTTGTGAACTCTACAATGTAGAAACTATTAGTACTATACCTTTAACTTACAATAGTGCTTATCTTTCAGGGTTATTTGATACAGACGGTAGCGTATATTATAATAAAAAATCAATGCAAGTTTTTATCACTGTTACACAAAAAGGCAGAGAGTTACTAGATATTTTGGTACCAGTTTATGGAGGTGTGGTAAGAGCTTCAAATAAGAATGCTACTGCTTTCAAATGGACTGTATCTAAAAAAGTGACGTTTTAAGCCTAATTGATAATTACTTTCACTGGAACAACTGTGTATCTGCCAAAAACAAAAAATTTGGTTTGGTAAAACATTTTTATTACTTATGTTCAATAGGTGCCCTTAGTGCACCGGAGGATTCTGTTTTAGGTAGAAGTTTTAATCAATTTGTAGAGCGGTGGGAAGCAACCAACAATCTGGACAATTAGAAAAAGAAACAGTCCAATAACTCTAGCTATTTGCTAGAAAATTATTGTATTTAGGAATGGTTTATGCTATGTTCTCAATTGGAATCTTAGGATTCTTAGTATGGAGTCACCACATGTTCGCAGTAGGTTTAGATGAATTTTGTAATTTAATTCTTTACTCACAACTTATAACGGCTAAAGTAGTAAATAATAAACCCTTTATTTCAAATGAGACTAAGGAAATTATATTTGGTTCTCTGTTAGGAGATGCAAAATTAGAATTACCTCCTAGAGGATTTAATGCAAGATTTGGCTTTACACAAAGTTTAGATAAAAAAGACTATTTTTTAAGTTTGTTAAATTCTTTATCAGAAATATGCTCTGGAAAATATAGAGAAAGTTCTTATTTAGATAAGAGAACTGGTAAAACTTATAGAAATTTAAACTTTTGGAGTAAATCTTTACCTGTGTTAAATGAGTTTTATTCAAATTTTTATGTTGGTAAAGTTAAAATAGTGCCTATAGACTTATCCTTATTAACACCTCTCGCTCTAGCACATTGAATTATGCAAGACGGTTCGAGAGGAAGTTCTAAAGGTTTATATCTCTGTACTGATAGTTTTACCTTTGCTGATGTTAAAAGGCTTAGTCTATATTTAAGGAATAGATTTGATATTAAATGCTCTATCCATAATTCTGGAGGTAAGTATAGAATTTATATTTTAGTTAAGTCCGTAGAGACTGTTAAAATACAGATTTTGCCTTTTTTGCTTAAAACTATGACCTATAAGTTGGGAGTATAGCTAAATTACCTACGTCGTCCATAATTGAAAATTTATGGAGTATTATTACCCTATATGCAGGAAACTATTTAAAAATTAGTGTACTAGCTTCTAAAAAAAAAAGAAATAGAACTACGTGAAAATCACTAAATCTTATAGAACTTGCAGGAAACCTATGAGTAATTAATACAAGGCTTCCTCAGAGACTACACGGGTAAATCCCTAGTTAATTTATAAGTAAATTGAAGGGATAAGATATAGTCCTAGTTAAGATTTATAATTTAAATATATGACCGGGGCTAATAGTTAAGCCTCCATAATTTATATTATATTTAATAAAAAAAATCTTAATAGGTCGATACGAGAGCATACTTTACTGCAGCTACTATGGTAATTGCTGTACCAACAGGAATTAAAATCTTTAGTTGGCTGTCAAACTCCTTTAGTAAGAGTTATTCGGCCTTAAATTTTATAATTTTTATTATATTATTTTTAGTTTTTTATTTTTATTTTAAAACAACTCAAAATGACTACATTATATTATTTAATTCATTTCTACCACTTTCCACCGAATTTAAATATAAATTATTTGATTTACATAGAGGTAATTTACTGGAAATATTTCCTAGATCAAATCCACAATATCTCAAAGAAAATAATAAATGTAAATCAATAGTAATATACGGAAGTAATTTAAATTCTAGCATTCATTTACCCAAATTTACTAGTATAGTGTCTTATATGGTAAATATACCTAATAATATATTAAGTGCATTAATAGGTATATTATTATCAGATGGGCATATTGAATATAAAACTAGAAAATTATTTAATTCAGGTAAAGTAATAAACAAATTTAAATCTCCTGACGGTAAAGATAGTTTAATATACAGTAATATTAATTCTAGATTTAGATTTAAACAATCAATAGATCATTTAGAATATTTATTTTATGTTTTCAATATTTTATCTCCATATTGTAAATCTTATCCTAGATTAGTTAAAACAAGAGTTAATCGTAGAGAATTTTACGGTATAGAAATAATTACTAGAGCTCTACCTTGTTTTACATTGTTAAGAGAGATGTTTTATAATGGAAGAAATAAAATAATACCTGAAAATTTATATGAATTAATAACCTATGAAGGATTAGCACATATTATTATGGGTGATGGTTCCTTTAAATTTAACGGAATACTTTTGAACTTACAAGCTTTTTCTGTTAAAGAATTAATACTATTTATAAATGTTTTAAAAATAAAATTTAATATTGATTGTACATTACATAAATCTAGAAATCATTACACTGTTTATATTACAGTGGATTCTTGTAGAAAGTTATATCCTAAAATTAAAAATTTTATTGTACCTAGTATGAGATATAAATTTGAAAAAAAAATTATAAATAACTTTAAAAATTAATATAAAAATAATTATAGATATAGAGGGGCAAACTCGAGGGAAGTCCTATAATTAGAAATTCGGAATAATGATAGGATAATCGTCGAGCTAAGTCATGTTCAGGAAACTATCATGTAAAAGTGTAGAGACTAGACGCCCCAGGATTATCTAAGGGTATTTAAATTTTATTTATATTAAAATATCTAAGATAACCTAAGGAATAGTCCAAAATCGCCAGCAATGGTTTAAGGTATAATTTACCTTATTTATATTGGATAAAAAAAATTTTTTATCTATATATGAGATAATAAGTCAACTAGATCTGAGATGATCAAAGACTGAACCTTGAGCAACTTTATATGGTGGAAGTTTAAGATTTACTACACCATTATTATTTACTTTAGGATTCTTAGCTTTATTCACTATCGGTGGAGTATACCATATACTACTCTGTTACTCCACCCTTTAAAGGCTACTATATGCTGGAAACCTCTAATAACTAAGATACTAATTCTATCTGCTTTATAAGTATTTTAGAGTAAATCTTAATACGATGTTGATAATAATATAGTAACAAAGCTTAGTTTTGAGCAATCAGCAGGAAATCTTTTTTTTTTTATTAAAATATAATAAGGTTCCTCAGAGACTATACGTAGCCATCTTTTTATAAGTATAAACTATAAAAATCTTATAAAATGATATGATATAGGTCCTAAGATAATAAATATTATATAAATATTATTATTTTAGTTTTTTTGGTAAGTGTATACTCCTTTAAAAACAACCTTACAAACGAGGGGAATAGCTGGTATTATTTTAATCTAGATTATTCTTGTTTGGAATATTCTAGTTGTTTTTTAAGTAATGTAGTAAAACAGATAAAACCTATTAAAAAATATAATAACTTTAAGGAAGATAAATACCAAATAAAAAAAGATCAAAAAGGTAAAAAAGGTGTTTACTGTTTAGTTAATTTAATAAATGGTCATGTTTATATTGGTAGTTCTGTAAACCTTTCTCTTAGAATGTCAAATTATCTAAATACTACTTATTTAAAAAACAAAAAAAATAATAACATGCCAATTATACAAGCACTGTTAAAATACGGACAAGAACATTTTGCTCTTTTAATAGTGGAATATGTTGATATAGAAAATTTATCTGTAAGGGAAACTTTTTATATTACACACTTATTACCTTATTATAACGTATTAAAACAAGGTTATTCTTCTTTAGGTTATAAACACACAGAAGCTACTAAACAATTGTTATCTGAATTAGGTAAAAATAAGGTACATTCAGATAAAACTAAAGTTTTAATTTCTAAGGCTTTAGTAGGTGAAAACAATCCTTTTTATAATAAAAGTCATTCAATGAACGCTAAATTAAGAATGATAGAAGCTAATTCAGCTTATACTGTATATATTTATAATTCATTTAAAAAATTATTAGTCATTCTTCCATCAGTTAAAACTTTAGCTAGTTTAATTTATTCTAATCATGCTACTATAGTTAGTTATATAAAAAACAAAACTTTATTTAGAGGTGAATGGTATCTTAGTAATTTACCTTTTGATATAACTGATGTTCCTTTAATATCTAATTGGTATTCAAAGGAGGCTAATAACTTGATGACTGAAATTATAGATAATTCTAACATTAAGAAAGCTATCTTTGTTTATAGTTCTAATAAAGATTTTATAAAAAAATTTGAAGGGGTAACACATGCTCAAAAAGAATTAAATATTAATCATGTTATAATAAAAAAATATGCCTTATTAAATAAACCATATAAAGGTTATATTTTTAGTTATGAGAGATTGAATAAAAATGTGGACTCTTATTCTGACCTACTTTAATTAGATTTGTTAGATCTTTGATACACATTGTTCAATACTTATTTTACTGCCTTCCAATTTAGATAAATTAAATTATGGAAGGGTTTAATATGATAAATGAAATTTTTGTAACTGGAGTAGTATTAGCTAATGCTTCAATGGATATTGCCCTTCATGATAGTATGATAAACAAAAAAACAATTTATGATATTTATCTTCTACAAAGTAGTATTACTAGTGTAGGAGCTTTTGAATTAAAAAAAGAAAAAAATACTATTAATAACTATATTGAACCATTTTTTGTAGGATTACTTGAAGGAGATGGTACAATCAGTACAGATTTAGGTACTTCAAAAAAATACATAAGAGTAAGAATAGTTATAGCGTTAAAAAATGAAAAAAATAATCAAATTATGTTAAATAAAATACAAGAAATAATAGGAGGAAGAGTTGAAATAGAGAGAAAAAATAAATATGTCACTTGGATTGCAAGCAGTCAAAGTGATGTAAATAAAGTTTTATTAATATTAGCTAGATATCCTCTACTTACAATTAGAAAACAATGTCAATTAGAATTTGCTAAAAATTGTTTACTCTATAAAGATTTTAATAATTTTATTTTAAACAGAAAAAATATGTATAAAAATAAGAAGGATATTTTAGATATTTTAAATAATAATACTGAGATTAAACTGCCTTTTTATTTTAAACCCTGGCTTTCAGGCTTTATTGAAGCAGAAGGTAACTTTAATTTGGTTTTTAATGATAAAGGTTACCTTAGAAAATCTGCCTTCAGTATAGGTCAACTTGATGAATTACATATTTTAAATATGATAAAATTTTATTTTCAAAGTGAGAATAAAATTACTAAAGATAAGAAAAAAATTAATTTTAAAGGGAATACTATTGATTCCAATTATTATAGATTATCTTTATATAACGCTTTATCTAGAAAACTTATTTTTGAACATTTTGAAAAATATCCTTTAATCGGTGAAAAAAAATTATCTTATAGTAAATTTTTTGAATATCATAATCAATACCTTAATAAATAGGGATCGGTTTTTTGTAATAATACGTGTCTTGTGTAACATTGCTTGATTATTTACTATCTTACTATAATTATTCTTCTTTTTTAATTATATTTAGTAAGTAATACTTAATTCGTTAATATTGTTTTATACGAATTATGAACGGTGAAATTTATAATAAAGGATATTAAGGGTATTCTACACCACAATTATTGTAAGCTATGCCGTGGGTTTTATTTTTATTGTAAGTATAATTATAAGATCTGTAGAGACTATACGCAATGTGTTAACTTTAAAAGTAATTGTTAAAGTTAATAAAGAGATAGTCCATGCCCTAATAAATTGATTAATATTGATTAAAATATTTTTATCTTATTAAAAAGGGATTAACATAACATATTACGTGGTCGCTCAAATGGGCCTGAATAAATTTTATTCTGCAATTGACTATATGCTGGAAACTATATCTTTAGCTAATTATTTACTATTTAGTCATTTTTATTCAGCTTTTAGCATTTGCTTTGGAATAGGCAGAGGAAAGTTTATTAATAAAAAAAATTATCTAAGAAATTATCTAGATGCAAGTGGAAGCTTTAATCTTCTATTAAATAGTCAAATTAATAATTATGCTGCTATTAATTTAAATAATACGGATATACAATCAGCAGAAAACTATATAGGATTCTCAGAGACTATACGTCAATTATTTAATTCAGAGGAAAAATTTTATCATTGGTTAGCAGGAATAATTGATGGAGACGGAAATTTTGATATTAGAAAGAGTACAGATATACTTGCTAGAAAACCAAAACTAAAATCAATTAGAATAAAGTTACATAATAGAGACGTAAGGATTTTAACTCGAATTCAAAACTATTTACATTTCGGGACAATTATAACGGCTAAGAATAAACCATATTCAATTTACAGTGTATATAAAAATGAAGATAAAATTTTTCTAATTAATAAATTAAATGGGTTAATTAGGATTAAATCTGATAGTTTTAAAAAAGCTTGTTCTATATATAATATTGAGCATATTGAACCTAATTATAATATCTCAGCGTATGATCCTTATTTTGCAGGATTAATCGATACAGATGGAAGTATAGTATTTAATTATAATTCTAATAGAATTGAATGTAATTTAGAATTTAAATATAATAGTTATACTTCTAAGTTAAATTTAGATAATGTTATACCTAATTATAAACCTTATATTTTATTAAGGACACACAATGCTAATAAAACGAGTCAAAGATTTAAATCTATAGCTTTTAAATTTCAAACTGTTAAGGGGATGGTACCTTTATATGAATATTTTATTTTTAATAGACTGTACTCTGATTTTAAATTTTATAGAGTAACTAAAATTAAAAAATTTATAGAGATTAGAAAATATCAGAAATCCGATTTTCACAGTGTAGAATTTAAAATTTATTCCGATTTTGTAATGGATTGGATACAGTATCAAAATCCTTTATGGACAAAAGTTCCTTTTGTAAAAAACCTCCGGATTAAATAAAGAGATAGTCCATATTATGCATTTCCACTATGTTTTATCAATGGGAGCTGTATTTGCTCTATTTGCCGGATTTTATTTCTGGACACCAAAAATTATAGGGTTAACCTATAACGAATTATTAGGAAAAATACATTTCTGGACATTGTTCGTAGGGGTTAAGTTGAACAAAAGAATATAAAACTATTTTTCCTAATCAGAATTTTTTAATTAAAACAAATGACTGTTGTTATACAATTTTTATATTTTAATATTTTTTTCTAGTAACAATCTTAATAATCATTTTCATTTACTAGATGTTTGGTTTGTATCTGGATTTTCAGAATGCTGAATCCTCTTTTTCTCTTTCTTGTTTTAAGGTTAATAAATTGAAAGGCTATTACAACTTCCTTATTAAATAGAAACTTCATAAAAAATATGTTGAAATATTATATTTAATACAATCCCACTCCAATAAATTTTTAAATAAACTAGAAATAAGCTGTTTATCTTCTTACAAAAATAAGTTATTTAAAGAATGTTATTATTCCTAATTTTCAATAATATTTTTTTTATTGTCAAAGGGGGCTGAGTTTATTGTATTTAATAAAATAATAGAATTAATGATTGAAAAACAAACATTTGAAAATGGGAAGGTTTTTGGAATATTTAGCATTTTTTCATTTTTATATAGGTTTAAGTAATTAATTAAAACTGAATTTAGTTGCTTATGTTAAATCTAATCATCAAATCAAATAGTCACTTAATTGTATACCTCTATTTAAGTTACAGCCTTTTCAGGTTTTGTGTCAGGTGATGGTTCTTTTTTTTTTGTTTCTATTAGTAAAAGTAAATATACTAAAATAGATTATAGAGTTGAAGTTGGATTTAGTTTATGTTTGCACTCTTAAATAGATTAGAAAATCTTATACTTTACTTCAATTGTGGTTACATTAATTTAAATCCTATTAAACCTATTGCTAATTTTTCTGTCCTTCTCTTATCAAATTATTATACCTCATTTTAAATCCTTTAATCGGTGTTAACTACTTCGATTTTTAAGATTTTTGTAAAATAGTTGAAATAATAAAAAAAATAAAGATCACTTAACTGCAAAAGTTTAATATTAATACAAGAAATTTAAGATTTCATGAATCAAACAAAGATAATATAATTTTAATTTTTTAAACTACACTTGTTTCTAATGTAAAAACCTTTTTTACTAGGTTAATTATCTTATCAATGAATAGTTTTCTATAAAAGTGCTGATTTCACTTGAAATAGGTGTAGCTTGTAGAAGGGGAAGTGGCGATTCTATAGTCTTTTTATCCTTTGGAATTAGATGAAGTAAATTTACTTTTAAAGTTCTAGAAGTAACTATTCTGATATTTCCATTTATAAATAGTGTTATGTTACACTTTAGACTAAGGTTTACTACTATAGCTAATAATAATAAAAATATTTACTCGATAAAGGAGTATTTTTTTTTTACCTTTTTTTTAAAGTCACTCTGTTAATTTATATTTTTAAAAGGAACTAGTAATGAGTATTCGTTACTAAACTAAGCAAGAGTATTAAAATGAGAAATTTTAAATATATTTATATAAATATAAAAATATATTAAAAAGGGTGTTTGATAGTTTAATATAAACATAATTATAATAAATATGTATTACTTTTTATAAAATTAATTATAATTAATAATATTAATTAACTGTATAAGATTAAAAATTAATAAATCATAAATATTTTGATATTTTTATGCTAACTTAAAAATTAAAGATATGTTATTTAACTTAAAAAAAAATTTTTTATTGGGTTTAAAAAAATCCTACTCTATATCATTTTTACCTAGTAAACTCGAAAAAATTTATTCTTCTATTTTTATTAGAATTCTTAGAGTTATAGGTGGGTTTTGTTTAGCACTAGTCATAACAGGTAGATACACAATATTTTATAAAGAACTACACATTTTAATATTTACATTTGCTATTATTCAATCTATATTAATAATGTGTATTTCTTTAATTAAATTTTTTTACGGCTTATACCTTATAATTTATAAACCTGAATTATTTGAAGTTAGAAATTCACCGCTTAACAACTTCGCAAGCCATTTAGCTAGAGTTATCTCGTGTGCTAGAATAGGTTGTGGAGCAGCTGTGGGAACTACTGGAGTATTAGCTGCTGCTGTTACCTATGATACTATTCTGGAAGCTACAGCTAGGGAAAAAGTTTTTGTTCCTATGATCGCTAAATTTTATAATGATATTTTTGGGGAACCTATGATGACTCCAGAAAATTATAAAAATTTAAAAGAGGGTCTTTCTGTATTACCAGCTCCTGAGAATTTTGATGTGGATAAATTTGATAAAGAGTTTGAAAAATTGAGTCCTGCTGAAAAAAAAGCTTTAGTTGATTATATCAAGAATAAAGTTATTTAGTAGTATACATTTTTTCTCCCCCCCTTAATTAGCTAAAATTCTTTATATTTTGTATTTATTTTGTTTTTTTTTTTAATTATCCCCTTAGACTTATATACTATAAATAGGGATAGTGCCAATTAAATTAGCCCCTTCAAATTTTTAATTTGTTAAAATCCTTCTATATGCTGAAAACTCCTAAAGCTAAATCTATCTTCCTTACTAGGAGTACAAAGATTTAGATATTACAATGGACAATCAGCAGGAAACCAAACTATTAAATAAAAATAGGAGTAGGATCCTCAGAGACTACACGAAGGAAAAATTAAATAAATCAAACTTTTCCACTTTTTTATTCTCGGTTAAGTATAAATAAAAAATATATTTACTTTTTCCATGAAGAAAAGTTATTTAAGATTATTTAATTAAAGATATAGTCCAATCTAAATAGAAATACTTAAGTATAATGTAATTTAACATTCTTCCCTCAACACTTCTTAGGTTTAGCTGGTATGTTCGAAATAACATCTTGTACAAATGAAAATATTATTTTATCTGCTATTTCTCTTTTCCCTTTGGGCCCTTTTATAAAACCAATCTTTTTAAATGAACCTGTGAGAGTTTATTATCCTAAATTAAATAAAAATCTTATTGGTACTGATAATAGAAAAAGAGTTGTTATCTACCAGTGGACTAATTTAATAAATGGCCAAATATATATAGGTAGTGCTTCTACAGGTTCTACAAGATTGCTAAGTTACTTTAACCCAAATGTACTTTTAAGAAATTTACCAATATATAACAGCTTAAGAAAATATGGGCATAATAATTTTTGCTTAGCTATTTTAGAAGATTTAGGATCATTGCAACAAATATCAAAAAAGTTTATATTAGAAAGAGAACAATTTTACTTAGATATTTTATTTACAAAATATTTAGATAGAAAATTAAATCTTTCTCCTACAGCAGGTACAACTTTAGGTTTTAAACATAATTCTATTTTTAAATTAAATAGGAAAGGTAGCTTAAATCCTATGTTTGGTAAAACTTTTTCTCCTGAGTTTATTTCAATGCAAACAAGAGATAAAAAAGGAGTAAACAATCCTATGTTTGGCACTAAAAAATCTCCTACAACTATTGCTAAATTACAAAAATTAGTTTATGTTTATGAAGCTGAAACTCTAAAATTTATTGGTGTATTTCCTACAGTTGAGTGCATTAAACATTTTAAAATAGGTAAAGATACTTTAACTAAATATTTAGATAGCAAACTTCCTTTCAAAGGAAAAATATTTTCACGAGTACAATTAGATTAATTTTTCATGCCTCTATGGTAGAAATTAAAGATACCATTAGTAAATTGGGTTAATTGCAAGAACATCCTAGAACTGTGGCTGCATAAAATACACTATTCTAGGACAATTTGCAGCGAAGTTTATTTCAATACCTCCACAGGTATAATTTTTATTTAATTAAGTTCGCTTTTAATACTTGTGGTGTAGGAATAAAAACGTTCAACGACTAGCAAGTGAGTAGTATTAACAATAATCTTGCACTCTATATTTTATACATTAATATAGTTAACGCCCAATCATCCCTTAGTAAATTAAGGTACAAATAGGGATGAATGACATAGTCTGAACCTTTTACTTATTATAGCACAAATAACAAGTAGAAATTTTATAGGACTTATATTTATTATATTTTTAATAGTTTGTTCCTATATATTTTCCGTAAGGAAAGGAGTCTTAATTACGTCTTATAAAGATGTGTTTTAAGGATTAACACAATTGATGCCAAGAAGAATTCCAGATTATCCAGATGCTTTTGCAGGATGGAACGCTGTATCTAGTTTTGGTTCATTAATTTCTGTAGTAGCTACAGTATTATTTGGTTATATCATTTATGATATATTTGCTAATGGTAAAGCAGTTAATAATAACCCTTGGTTAGTACCTTCATACTTTACTTCTACTTCAGAATTTAATAATGAAGCACAAACTGCTAATACATTAGAATGGGCCGTAGCTAGTCCAATTCCATTCCACGCATTTAATATGTTACCAGCACAATCTTAATAAATAAAATACTAAAAATCAATTATTTTTAAATAAAAATAAAAAAGGGGGATAAAATTATTTTTTTTTTAATTATCCCCTTAAAATCTTATAATTATATATTATCTATAGATTTATAATTTTATGAATCCTTAATAAATTAATAAAAAAAAAAATATTAAATTTTAACTTATTTTAAATATAAGTAGAAAATTTTTTGTTATAAAAAAATTTAATAGGAAATAAACTTTATTTTAATTATCTCCCCATATTAAAATTCCTTTAATAATTATTGTATCTTAGTCTCCAATATTTAATTGATAATGCTTATTTTAGAGATAAAGAATTTTCAAAAAATGAAAATTTGAAATATATTATTAGAATATAAATAATATATACCTTTTTTTAATATATGAAAATAAATTTTAATCTATATAATTTGGCTAAAGGTGCTGAAATCTTTTTTTTTTAAAGTAGGGTGCTTCTTATCACTATTTTTCTAAAGGTTTATACTATTTTGAAAAAATTTTAGAAGAAAAAGTTAGATTAGAAATTGTAAAAATAATTAAATTTATTTACAAATAGGTTCAAAGAACATCCACTTAATTTAAAACATTATTATAATGATCTTCTCAAAAATTTTAAAATTAGAAATTGACGAAAGTCTTTCTAAATATTAATAAGATATTTCTTTTTTGTTTTTTTTTTGTTTTAGAAAGTATTAAATCATCTTCATAAAATTTAAAACTAAATCAAGATAAGTAAATTCTTAAAGAGTTAAACTTGAATACTGTTTTGAAAAAATATTCAAATACGGAAACGAATATAATTCAATTATGGGTGACTTTATTAGTTAATTTTAAAAAATTTTAGATAGTTTAACATTAATTTAAAAATCTGCTATAGTTCATAATTTATTCTTTTCACTTTATTTTGTTTTTATTTTTAATTATTTTTTAGGTTATAGCTAATCTTATTTGGATATGAAATGATTAAATACTTTAAATTAGAAGAAAGATTTCCTTCATTATCTATTTTATTTTTTTAATTTAGAACTAAATTTCAAATATATAATATATTATTGAATATCTTTTAAATGTATTAGTATGTATCGTGGGAATGGTTTTAAATTTAATAATTTTTATTTAAATTTTAATTAGGTACCTCCCTATGTCTCTCTTTCTAAAAAAAGGGATAGAAATGACATTAGTTACTTTTAATGAATCTCCTTAAAATCTTATAATTATATATTATCTAAAGATTTATATTCTCAGTAATCCTTAATAAATTAAAAATAAAATATTAAAAATTAACTTATTTAAATATAAGAAAAAAATATTTTATTATAAAAAATTAATAGGAAATAAACTTTATTTTAGTTATCCCTATATTAAAATTCCTTTAATAAATATTGTATCTTAGTCTCCAATATTTAATTAACAATGCCAATTTTCTATATAGATAATTTTCAAAAAATGAAAATTTGAATTATAATTTTATATTATAAAAAATATCTTTATTTTATTTAAAAAATGCTAGTCTCTTTATTAGTTGTTCCTTTAATAGGTTCTTTATTATTACTATTAATACCGGAAAATAATCCTAAAAATGAAGAAAGAATGAAAGTAATAGCTCTTTCAACTTCTCTGATAAATTTATTTATTTCTATCTTGTTATGGATACAATTTGATTCTAATATTATTGACTATCAATTCATATTAGAATTTAACCAATTAAGTTTTTGTCAATTTAACATAGGAATAGATGGAATTTCCTTATATTATGTATTATTAACCACATTTATTACACCGATAGCCTTACTATCAAATTATAAAAATATATATAAAAATCTTAAATATTTTTTAATATCATTTTTAGTTTTAGAAACATTACAAATTGCACTATTTGTTGTTTTAGATTTATTTTTATTTTATATTTTTTTTGAAAGTGTATTACCTATTTTATTTATAATTATAATAGTATATGGTTCAGGTGTAAATAGAATAAGAAGTGCTTTATTATTCTTTTTATATACTTTAGCTGGTATAACTTTGGGAGTGCCAGCTCTAAATCTGGCTATATGCTGGAAACACTTTCTAAATCTTATAGTAGAAAGTCAATCAGCAGGAAATCTCTTATATTATAGTATATTAGAGATCCTCAGAGAATACACGCCAGAAGTAGTCTGTTGTAATAGTTTTTTAATATCAAATAAAAACGAAAATTTGAATCATTTAACTAATAATTTTAAATTTAATAGTTATTTGAGTGGATTAATCGAAGGAGATGGATGTATACATGTACCAAAATTTGAAAGGTCTCTTAAAGGAAAACTAAATTATCCTTCAATTCATATAGCCTTTCACTTAAAAGATTTACCTTTAGCATTATTAATTCAAAAAAATTTAGGTTTTGGTTCTCTAGTTCGTCAGAAAGGAGTAAATGCTTATTATCTTATTATTAATGATCAAAAAGGAATAATTAGTATGGTTAATTTGTTAAATGGTAATATGAGAACTTCTAAAATTTATAGTTTATATAATTTAATTAATTTGGTTAATTTGAAAAATAATGATTTAAATTTAGTTAAATTACCTATTTGCACTAGACATTTAAATCATGATGCCTGGTTATCTGGATTTATTGAAGCTGATGGTCATTTTTCAGTAAGAACTACTATGAATGGAAAATATCCTAAAATAGAATGTAAATTTGAAATAGTTCAAAGCCAGAAAAATTTATTAGGTCAAGAACAATATTCCTTTTTATCTGAGTTATCAGAATTTTTAAAAACTCCACTTAAAACTTTTAAAAAAAATACATCTCATCCTCAATATAGATTAAGAACTTCAAATTTAGAAAGTAATTTTTTATTAATAAATTATTTAAATAAATATCCTTTATTTGGTTCTAAGTTTCTAGACTTTATAAGTTGGACAGAAATTCTTGATTTATTCCGTTCTGGTTTTAAATATTCTAATCTTGATAATATTAATAAAGTTATAATGCTTAAATCAGAAATGAATAATAATAGAACTTTATTTAATTGGGATCATTTAAATAAATTTTACAACTTAGACTATTAAGATATATTCCAAACTACTATGTGAATAGTAGAGTGTATACTCTAAATATATTTTTTATATTTTTAAGAATACAACAAATTATTTTTCTTGGTACTTTTTATAAGGGACCTTATTTTTTTGTTAGTATTCATGGGACCTAGTCTCGTATACCAATATTTTTGTCTTTATTTATGTTATTAGCTATATTACAAATATATAGTTTTGTAGGTTCTACAGATTTTCAATTAATTTCATTAAATGAAATAAGTTTAGAGAGTCAAAAAATACTATGGTTAGCATTTTTCTTAGCTTTTGCTGTTAAAACTCCACTATGGCCATTAACTGGTTGGCTTTATAGAGCTCATGCTGATAGTCCTTTAGCTGGATCTATACTATTAGCTGGTACTATATTAAAATTTGCCACTTATGGTTATATTAGAGTTTTAATTCATTTATTACCAGATGCTACTCATTATTTTGGTCCTTTAGTACAAACTATTGCTGTAGTAACTTTAATTTATTCTTCTTTAGCTACAATTATACAACAAGATACTAAATCTTTAATTGCTTATTCAAGTATTGCACATATGAGTGTTGTGATATTAGGTTTATTTTCTAATACTATTCAAGGTATTGAAGGAGCTATTTTATTATCTTTAGCTCATGGTTTTGTTTCTCCTGCTTTATTTATTTGTGTAGGTGGAATCATTTATGAAAGAACAGGAACTAGAATAATTCATTATATGAGAGGTTTAGTGACATATATGCCTGTATTCACAATTTTATTTTTTGTATTCACTTTAGCAAATACAGGAGTTCCTTTATCTCTAAATTTCTTAGGTGAACAATTATCTTTAATTGGTATTTGGGATAAATCTCCTGTTATTTCTGCTTTAGGTGCTACAGGTATTGTATTTTCTGCTTGCTATTCTATTTATTTATATAATAGATTATCTTATGGTCTATATTCTCCTCATTTAAAACCTGTTAAAGATTTAACTCTATTAGAATTTAATCTTTTAATAGCTTTATTAATACCTACTTTCTTATTAGGAATATTTCCTAATGTCATATTAGATCCACTACATTTGTGTGTAACTACTTTATTATATTTTTAATTCTCCCCTTAATTAGGATTATATTTACTTAAAACTTTTATTTAATTATTTATATGTATATATACTCTTTTTTTTTTAATGACTATAACAGAATAACCTTAAAATTTTTATTAAGTAGAAAAGGAGAAATTATCTTTTCTATGGTGTAACTTTATTAGAGAGAAATCTTAATTAATAAGATTAAGATCAATTAAAAAAAAAATTTTTTTATCCTTATTTATAAACCTTTCTAAAATAAGGGGTAAGTTAAAAAGAATATTATTTATTAATTAATAATTTTATTGTTTTAATTTTGTCTTTTTTTTAATAGTTATAATCTCTGTTAGCTATTATGTAAAATGGTATAAGTTTAATTAAAAAAAAAATTTTTTTTTTTAGTTAATAAATTTTTATTATTTATAAGTTTATATCTTATAGCTTATTCCGAGTCTATTAATTAAATCTTATTTATGGTAATTTACCTTTTTTAATTACTTGTTTAGTATTAAAAAGTATAACTGGTGTCTTTACCAGTTAAAATTTATTAATCTCCTTTATAAATATTTGAAAATTGAATTTAATAAGGTAAATTTAAAACAAGATAATAGTATACAAGGGTCATTTATTTTTTTAATTATCCTTAAAAGTAATAAAAATTTAACATTTAAAAGAAACTAGTAAGCAATTACCGCTACTAAACTAAGCAAGAGTATTAAAATGAAAAATTTTGAATAGTATTTAAATATATAAAACATATAAAAATAGATGAATAGTCATTTAATATAAAGATATATTTTTATATTTATTACTTTATATTATAAAAATAAATAAAAAGTTAAAAATTAACTGTATAAGAAAATATTATTAAAATAAATCATAAATATATTTATATTTTTATGATAATTTAAAAATGAGAGATATGTTAATTAATATAAATAGAAATTTATTTCAAAATTTCCCATATCATTTAGTTAGTATTTCTCCTTGGCCTATCTTAGTCAGTTTTTCTTTATTAAGTTTAACACTAGGTGCTGTATTATCAATGCATGGATATGGTGATTTTACATTTTTATTAGGACTAGCTTCAACAGGTTTAGGAATGTTATTATGGTTTAGAGATATCATCTTAGAAGCTACTTATTTAGGATGCCACACTACTCAAGTACAAAAAGGATTGACAATTGGTGTTATTTTATTTATAGTTAGTGAAGTATTTGCTTTCTTATCTGTATTCTGGGCTTTTTTCCATTCTAGTTTAAGTCCAAGTATAGAAATAGGAGGAGTTTGGCCACCTCAAGGTATAGAAGCTTTATCTGCTTTTGGTATTCCATTATTAAATACTTTCTTATTATTAAGTAGTGGTTCTACAATTACTTACGGACACCATGCTTTAATAAAAGGAGATAGAAAAGGAGCCATAATAGGAGGTTTATTAACTATTGTTTTAGCTATTATTTTCACTGCTTTACAATATGTGGAATATTTTAATGCTAGTTTTACTATAACAGATTCAGTTTTTGGTACTACATTCTATGCTTCTACTGGATTACATGGGTATACAAAAATGGCTCCTACCAAAATTAATATAAAAAAAAAATTCTGTAAAAATTAGAAACATTCACAATACTACTTCTGAATGCCAAACACCATCCGACACCAAGAGAGGTTAGGATAATTAAACTACCTAAAAAAAAATATAGATCTTCGTTTTATAGAATGGTTTATTGGCTTTGTAGACGCTGAGGGTAATTTTTTTTTTTAATAAGTTTGCGTAATTATAAAGACAATAATTACAATAGTTTTATATTAACTTTTCAAATAGCTCTTCATATATATGATTTAGAAGTTTTAAAGTTTATACTAATAAACTTAGGTTGAGGTAAAATAAGTATTTCAAAAAATAGATGTCAATTTTTTTTTTTGTCAATGATCAAGCATCACTAATTTATATTATTATGCCTATTTTTAAATTAGTCCCATTAAAAAGTTCTAAAAACGATTAATTTTTAGTCTTTGAAAAAGGAGTAAATTTAATTAAAAACAAAGAACATCTTAGCCCTAGAGGTAGAAATGAAATAATTAAGTTATACCATGAAATAAAAAATCCTTGACCTAACGTAGAAAGAACTATAGCAATAAATAAATATTGGGTGTAGCCGGTTTCGTGGATGGTGATGCTACATTCTCAGTTAGAAACAACAGACCTATATTTAAATTTGAGATTCATGTTAAAGAATTACCTTTATTTAAAAGCATAATATAATCTTTTCAAATGGTAAAATAAATATTAGCAAACCGCGTAAAAATCGTATAAATTCAAATCAAATGGTCACTTTAGAATTTAATACCATACAATTTTTAAAAAATGTAATTCTTCCACTTTTTCTATAAGTACTGCTTAATAGTAAAAAAGAAAAAGATTTTTATTATTTTAGTTTTTTGGTTTATATTTATTATTATGATTATCATACCATAGCGGAGGGAGGGTGATTCTTTAGCTAGATAAATTACAAGTTTTTTTTTAATAAGCTATCGCCTCCTAGCCCAAACTTAATCGGCTATCAAGATTTTAATGAAAAGTATAAATTACTCTCTAAAATACCTTTTCCTTATACAATTAAATAAGGTGTTAGATTATATAGAAATACTTTAAAATTAGTATCTTATAATATAAAAATTTTAGCTATTGATCATTTAAAAAAATAATTTGTTTTTTCTAGTATTAGTGAATGTAGTAGAATATTACAGATAGAGAGATTTATTATTAAAAATTGTCTTCTCAATGGTGAAATAGCCTGCGGCTATAGATTTAAATTTCACCGTTATATAAATTTTGATAGAAAAGAGGGTTAATTGCATAGACATCCTAATCAATTGTTAGGACAATTTGCAGCCAAGCTTATATTAAACATAATTATTTTTACTTTTCTTTATTTTTATAATAATCTTATTTATTAATGAATAAATATGCAAATAAAGATTAATATTTGAAGGTTCAACGACTAGAAAGTGAGTATTTATGTAAACAATAATCTTTCCACGAAAACCCTCCAATAGGTTATTCCTATTGAAGATATAGTCTGAACAACAGCGTAAGTTGTTGAAATAATATTAAATATATTATGATAACAAAATTGTACACGTAATCATTGGAACAATCTTTATAGCAGTAGGATTCTATAGAATAATAAATTATCATTTAACAAATAGTCACCACATAGGATACGAAGCTAGCATCTTATACTGGCACTTCGTAGACGTAGTTTGGTTATTCTTATTCATTGCTGTATACTATTGGGGTGGAAATTAAAAATTAAACACTCCTATGAATACTTTTACTAGTTTATAATATAGTGTTATTGTTGGTTTACTATTAAGTGACGGAACTTTAGTTAGAAGAAATAAAGGTCTTAAAGCAAGAGCTTATTTTTAATTTACTCAAACAATAATCTTAAAAATATAAACATAGAAGCTCATGTTGAATTAGTTCTCTATGTTTTTTAATTATTTAAAGATTTTTCTAATTTTTTTTTAGAACCTCACCTAAATAGGATTAAACTAAACAACAAAAAATACCAATACATCTATTCTAATACAATTATTGATCGTTATTTACTGAATTGAATAATAATTGGAATATTGAGGGTCATATAAAAACTGTTCCTTCTAAGATATCTCAATTAATTTTCCCCCTTGTTTTATCCTTTTTTAAAGGATTGGGTGACAGAGGTAAATGTGGTAAAGTTTTCATTTTTACACTATTGCCTTTTCAACATCAGAAATTGAAATGTTAATGAATGCTTTAAAAAATAATTTTGATTTAAATTGTTCTATACATTCTAGAAATAGAATTTATATTCCATTTAAAGAAATAGTAAAACCACATTTACTAAACAAATTTAAATATAAATTAATTTAAGTATGTCAAAAAAAAAAGATATATATTTTTGACTTAAAAAAAAATTTTTTTTAATCTTTATTTATTGTATTAATTGATGTTTTTTGGTTATTCTTATTCATCGCAATATATTACTTGGGTGGAAACTAATAAAAGTAAATTTAAAAAATAACTTTTTATGATGATAATATAAACTAAACCATAAAAAATTGTGTTAATTAATACTCTTAAATATCCGGATTTAGATTTATAATTCATTATAATAGGTTTTTATTTTTCCCCTTAAAAAAAATAAAAATTTATTTTTAATCGCTAAATTATATAAAAAAATTTTTTTTTTATATTCTTATTTATTTAATTTATAAAATGAAATAAATTTTATTTCATTTTCTTATCATATTACCGGTACCCTAAGGAGATTAAGAAATATTTAAACTCATGAATTTATCTTTATTTTTATTTTTAATTGGTGTTTTAGGATTTATTTTAAATCGAAAAAACATTATATTAATGATAATAGCCATAGAAATTATGCTATTAGCTGTAACCTTATTAGTTTTAATAAGTTCATTTAGTTTTGACGATGCTATCGGACAAAATTTTAGTATCTTTATTATTTCTATAGCAGGTGCAGAATCAGTTATAGGTTTAAGTATTTTAGTTGCTTTTTATAGATTAAGAGGAAATATCTCTTTAAGAACATAATGTATTTATCAATTTTAATTTTTCCTTTATTAGGAAGTTTTGTTTCAGGATTATTAGGTAGAAAAATAGGAGTTACAGGTGCTCATATAATTACTTGTACATGCTTAATAATCTCTTCAATTTTAGCTACTTTAGCTTTTTATGAAGTAGGATTATGTGGATCTCCAGTTTCAATTCACTTAAGTAGTTGGATTGAATCAGAAATATTAAGTATTCAATGGGAATTCTTATTTGATCAGTTAACAGTATCAATGTTTATTCCTGTTCTTTATATTTCTTCTTTAATTCATATCTTTTCTACTAATTATATGGCTGAAGATCCTCACAACCAAAGATTCTTTTCTTATTTATCCTTATTCACATTCTTTATGTTAGTATTAGTTTCTGGTGCTAATTATTTTGTTATGTTTGTAGGTTGGGAAGGTATAATAGAATGCCTTAAATGGTTTTATTTTAATACTAATTTTTTTAATGATTGTAATATAAGTTCTATTTTGTTAATATCTTCGAAAAGATTAAATTTTTTTTATAGATCTTTTTTTACTTGTAAAACATCCTCAGAAAGAATAGGTCCTCATAATATAGATATTATTTCTATGATTATAGGATCATTATTAGGGGACAGTCACCTAGAAAAGAGAAAACAAGGAATAGGAACTAGAATTAAATTTGAACAATCAAGTGATAATGTTGAATATTTAATGTGGTTTCATTCTTATCTATCAAAAAGAGGTTACTGTAATACTAATAAACCTAAATTAAAAAAAAGAATTAGAAAGAACGGAACTATATATTATCATTACGCAATAAATAGTTTTACTTTCTCTAGTTTAAATTGGATTCATGATATGTTTTATAAAGAAATAGAAGGTAAATATATAAAAATTATACCTAAAAACATAGAACAATTTTTAACTCCAATTAGTTTAGCTTTATGGTTTATGGACGATGGAAGTAAATTAGGAAATGGAGCAAAAATAGCGACTAATTGTTTTACAAAAACTGAATTAGAAAATTTATGTCAAATATTTAAAAATAAATTTAATATTACAGTTACAGTACAATCAGGTGGAATGAATAAAGGTTATACTTTATATATTTCTACTAAATCTATGGTTACTTTTTCTAATATTGTTAAACCTTATATGTTACCATCATTATATTATAAATTAGGGAAATATTAAAATAAAATTATAGTGAAAAATGTTAAATCTTTAGCAATTGAGATAAAAAATAAAGATTTATTCGGTTTGAATTACATTTTTTGCGACATTATTGAAAACGATCAAAAATTAAAAAGCTTTTTTAGAGATCGTCGGTTTTATTCTCAGATCGCTATCGACTAGTTCAATAATGGGTGGCTGAAATGCTGCTTAATGCATAGTCAGAATCTTCATTATTATTTAAAATTATTTTTTTTTTTAATAATGCCAAGGCATAAAGTAAAACCTGTTAGGTGTTTAATGTACAGGGAATAAAGAAAAAGCTTAATTAAAAATATTTCTTTATTTCAAGATTTGATTGGAGTAGTATCCTACTTATTAATTAACTTCTGGTTTACAAGAATACAAGCAAATAAAGCAGCCATATTAGCTTTTACTATGAATAGAGTAGGTGCTTTGAGAGGTAGGATCTCTCTTTTGTGCCTAAAACTATCAAACTCCGGGGACACCCTAAAGCTCCTGATACCAAGCTATAGTCGAAAGGCTATAAGTGGCCAGAATAATTACCTGGGTATGGTAACAAGTCAGGAGATGAGTGAAAACGAAATGGGCGATCGCGGATCTAAGTCAGAAATTCTTAAACAAAACCCACAGCCAAATATAAGAAAATCTGTAAAAGAGCAACGAGTAGACGGTAGTTGGAGCAATTATTTATTAAATAATTCGTTCTTAAGGTGTACTCTAATGGGTTTCGAAAGAAACTATCAAATCAAAGTCCTTTCTAAACAATTAAAAATTAAAAAAAAAATTTTTTGTAGCGCACAAGTTCAATTAATTAAGTTAGATCCTTGGTTTGTAACTGGTTTTTGCGACGGTGAAGCTTCTTTCAGTGTATCTATCTCTATAGATAAACGGATAAAAGGTAGAGTAGGATGGACCGTAAAACCGAGTTTTCAAATCTCTTTACATTCTAAGGATATGAAATTATTATTACAATTACAAAAATTTTTTGCCTGCGGAAGCATTGTTAGCAAAAATAATCGAAGCGAAATAAGCTTTAGAGTAAATTCACTTCATGATTTAACAAATTTTATAATTCCACACTTTGTATATTTTCCTTTACTTTCTCAAAAAGCTGCGGATTTTGAATTATTTAAACAAATTGTTAACCTTATTAACAATAAGGTTCACTTGACTGATGTAGGATTACAGCAAATTATTAATATTAGAGCCTCAATGAACTTAGGTCTATCTGATTTGCAAAAATCAGAATTTATTAATTATAAACCAGTGGCTCGACCAATTATTAAATATACTGAAATTCCAAATCCTAATTGGATTGCAGGTTTTTCAAGCGCTGAAGGTTGCTTTTTAGTGACTATTTCTAAATCTAATAAACATAAAAAAGGTCAAATTGTTCAATTAACATTCAAAATTTCGCAACATCATAGAGACAAAAATTTATTAGAATTAATAACTCAATATTTGAATTGTGGTAATGTTTATTCTCACAGTGAAAATGCTTTCGTTTTTAAAGTGGCAAAATTTGTAGACATAAATAATAAAATTATTCCTTTTTTTAAAGCTTATTCTATTCAGGGGATCAAACAATTAGATTATCAAGATTTTTGTGAAATAGCTACTTTAATAGGTGAAGGTAAACATCTAAGCCCAATAGGAATAGCTAAAATCCAATTAATCAAAGATAAAATGAACACAAAAAGAAAATAACCCATTCCAGCCGACCTCGAGGAGGGTTTTTTTAATTGCAAGATAAATTTGACTGCCATGGATATGGGATTAAGTATAGGATTCTTTGCATTAATAGCTCTATTTGGATCTTTAAATTATTCTACTTTATTTAGTTTAGCACCATTTATGAATAGTACTGCTATAGATATTATAGGATTATTATTATTAAGTGGAGCTATGGCTAAATCTGCACAAATTCCTTTACATAGTTGGTTACCAGGTTCGATGGAAGGTAAGTTACATAATTTTTATATTATTTTTATATTTTTAATATTTTATTTTTATTTCTTATTCTACTCTACTCATTTTTTATTTAAGGACTTTATAGAATTAGATATTTATTATTTTAATCTGATTAGTATGAGTGTTTTACCTGCTCATTTAGGTAGAGATAAAAAAGGTAGATTTTTTAGAAAAACTGTACCCTTAGTACCTTTACCGGATATTTTAAAGGATGCTATTATCGGAGAGTTATTAGGTGATGGTCATTTACGATTTAATAAAAAAGGTGTAGATGGAAAACCCAAACCTAATACAAATGCACAATTAGCGATGACTGTTAAATCTAAAGAATATGTAGAATATTTATGGAAAAAAGTTTATAAACCTATTTGCAGTAATACTCCACCACATCCTTGGCCTAATCCTAAAACAGGTAAACCTGTAACTCAGTACCATTTTGCTTCTAGGGCTTTGGCTTCTTTATCAGAAATTCATTTTCAATGGTATAATTGGTCTAACGGATTAAATAAATTTATTAAAATAGTTCCTTTAAAGATCGCTGAATTACTTACACCTAGAGGCTTAGCTCATTGGTTAATGGGCGATGGTTATTGGGATAATACTTCTAAAACAGTTTGTATTTGTACTGATAATTTTACTTTATCTGAAGTTGAATTATTAATTAAAGTTCTAGAAAATAAATTTAATTTATTAGCTACTGTTCAACGAAGAGTAAAATCAAACAAAGAAATATGTTGGAGAATAAGATTTAGTAGAAAATCTAAAAATCTTGATACACTAATATCTTTAGTAAAACCTTATTTTATTTCTTCAATGCTTTATAAATTAAATCTTTCTTATGATAATAAATAAAAAAAAAAATATAAAATATAATAGTAGAGCCTTCCTTATGTTATTAAAAAACATACAATAGTTCACTATATGCTGGAAGTTTCTAATAATTTAAGTACTTAGTTTCTAAAAATCAGTCAAAATCTTAAATATGAAACAATGAATAACCAGCAGAATATCTATACAATATTTATATATAGAATAATATCTCCTTTATTAATATTAGATATAGAATTCTCAGAGACTTTACGTGAACCCTTTATAGATAAAGGAAAATAAAGTCCAAATATTTATTTTATGCACTCGCATTCGTCGCGGAGCATTACCCGTCTAAAGCCTCTAATCGTCTAGATGTGGATATAAATATTTGCCTACACCAGTTTCAGCTTTAATTCATGCTGCTACACTAGTTACTGCTGGATTATATTTATTAGTGAGAAGTTCACCAATATTAGAATATAGTTCTACAGCATTATTAGTCATTACTTTAGTGGGAGCGTCAACAGCTTTCTTTGCAGCCACATGCGGATTAGTACAAAATGATTTAAAAAGAATTATTGCTTTCAGTACTATCAGTCAATTAGGTTATATGGTTATGGCAGTAGGATTATCACAATATAATGTTGCTTTAATGCATGTAGTAAATCATGCTTTCTTTAAAGCATTATTATTCTTAGGAGCTGGTGCAGTCATTCATAGTTTCTCAGATCAACAAGATGTAAGAAGATTAGGAGGTTTAATAAACTTCTTACCATTTACCTATACAGCAATGTTAGTTGGTACTTTATCTTTATTAGCTACACCTTGGTTAACAGGATTCTACAGTAAAGATTTAATAATTGAATTAGCTTTTGCTCAGTATAGTTTTGAAGGTACATATGCATTTATTTTAGGTAGTTTAACTGCTGGTTTAACAGCTTTCTATTCATTTAGATTAATTTCATTAGTTTTCTTAACAAAACCTAATGGACCTAAAACTTCTTATTTACATTCACATGAAGCGAGTTTAGCTGTAATAATTCCATTATTTGTATTAGCTTTATTTAGTATATTCTTTGGTTATATTTTTAGTGATTTATTTGTAGGAATAGGTACAGATTTCTTTGGAAATTCTATATTTATTCATCCTAATCATATTACTATGGTGGAAGCTGAATTCTCTATGGATAGAATAGTTAAATTACTACCAAGTATTTTATCTTTATTAGGAGCTATTTTAGCTGTTTACTTATACCACTTTACACCTCAATTATTCTTTATGGAAAGTCCTATAACTAGAAAAATATATACTTTCTTAAATGGTAAATATTTATTTGATGTTATTTATAACCATTACTTTATTGGTAAAGGTTTACAATTAGGTTACTTTGTAAGTAAAGTTTTAGATAGAGGTGTTATTGAATTTATAGGACCTTATGGTTTAAGTAATACTTTAAATAATACTGGTATTAATATTAGTAGATTAGATACTGGTGTTATTACTACTTATTCTTTATATATTACTTTAGGTTTATTATCTTTAGTATTTTTAGTATTTTCACCTATACTATTAGATACTTCAATATTAAATGAAACTAGATTGTTAATTATTTATTTAGCTACTTTACTATTAGTATTCTCCCCTTATAGTAATAATCAGTACAAGTTAAAAAATAATGGCTCTAAATTAAATTCTTTTTTACCATGTAATCAAAAACCCTTTTCAAAAATGGAAAAAGTTATTGTTAAGGATAATAATAATAATGAAACCATCAGCTCCGAAAAGTTAAGTAGAAGGGATTTTTTAACGGTTTTTAAGATAGTATATGCAGATTCGTTATTACCTCAAAGCTTGGATACTAAATATAACCATATCCTTGTAAGAATTTTGAGAGTAATAGGAGGTATCTCAGTACTACTAGTTTTAAGCCATACCTATACTAAATTTTCTTCACCTTTGGATACTATAATTTTATATTTAGCTATGTTACAGACTACACAAATATTTATTATAAGTATGATTAAGTTTATTAATGGTATTTACACATTAGTTTTCAAGCCTAAATTCTTTGATATAAGAAATTCGCCCCTTAGAAGAAACATGACTCATTTATATAAAATTTTCTATTGTGCTAAAGTGGGCTGTGAAGTAGCTGCTACGGCATCTGGACTTGTGGCTGGTGCTTTAATTTTAGACGAAGTTAGAGTAAATGCAGGTCAGGATCGAATTGTTCTTCCTTGGCTTACTAAAGTATATCGAGAAGTTTATTTTGACAAAGTTACACCTCAAGATCAGTTAGAAGCCAGAATTAAAGGGTTAGCTAAGGGTACCTCTAATGTTACGGAAGAAGAAACTAAATCCATAAGGGCTACGGTAAATCATTATAATAGCTTATCACCTGAGGATAAATTTAAGTTCATTGATAGTATTAGAGAAGATATAAAAAAGAATTCTTAATGTTTTTATTATTTGTATTAGCTTTAATGACTTATTGTCTTTATTATATTTTTATATTTTCATTCGTATTTATAGATACTTCAATATTAAATTAAACTAGATTGTTAATTATTTATTTAGCTACTTTACTATGAGTATTATCCCCTTATAGTAATAATCTTAATAAAGGTTTTAATAAAAAACCGGATAATCAACTATACACTAATAAATTTACAGTTCATTCTATTTCTTTAAATCAAAGAAGATATTTACATTATACTAGTGTGTTACAAATGGACAAAACTGAAAAAGTTAATAGTCCATATTTGGTAAGCCCTCCTCCTGTAGATACCGAATCATTATTGAAGGGTATTACGGATTTAGAAAACATATCAAATATAAATCATTTATCAGATGAAATATTTTCTGAATTGGAAAAAGTAAATCCCGAGTATTTCAAAATTAAAAATGTACCAGATTAAAAAAAAAAATATGGTAGATAGAATTCATAGCTTGTTAGAGGTAATAATGTAGATCAAACCGATATTTATTTAAGGGATTTAGTTAAAGATACGCCTGGGAATAATATGGTCGACAAATATCTTAATTATGTACAAGAAAAATTCATTTCTAAACAGATAGAAACAGTAAATAGTAAAACTTCACTGTACGATACTGTAAAAGGAATCGAAGGTATCTTTAATATTGGTAATAGACACGTTCATCTTCGGGATCGTTATCTTTATAAAGGTTCTATCTCAATAAAAACTGATTCTTCAAGTAAGGATAATATAGAATCTATTAGAAAAGGAAATCTTTCTGATTTTATTAGTGTTACCGATGATGGTAAACTAATTATCGATTATAAAGCATTATTTGAATGGCTTAATTCTAAAGGCAGTGTAGAAGTTTTAGTTGAAAATAGTGAAAAATTTAAAGCTATTAGTAATGCTTTAGTATCTGGTATTTCGATGATAATGATCTATAAAGGAGTAGTAAAAACTTATGATATTAGGATAGAAAGATCTTTGAAACATATCAAAAATGAATCAGCCAGAATAAAATTTATAGAATCAGCTAATAAGAGAAAATTTCATGTAAGTGCTGTAACCTCTATAATTTTAAAGGTTGGTTTAAAATTGATAGTTTCTGCATATAATTCGTATTACCCTAGTACAATAGATGTAAGGTTTAATAAAAATGACGCCTCTTCAATTAATGAAACTAATAAATCTGTAATATTTTTATTGAGTTATTTTAAAAATAAAAAAATAAAATACTTTATTTTTTTATTAATTGGAGTAGGTTTATATTTATTATACCCTTATTTAATTCAATATAAAGATTTTTTTAACATTTTTATATCTAAAAATTTTTTTTTTGGTTTAAATTATTGTTAATAGTATATATTTTTATTCTTGTATTATATGAGGTTTATACTCTTTATCTATTAGATCATTACTCTAACGTTAATACTATGCCTTATTTTTCTAAATATACTCCTTCTTTTGTAAAAAATCACTTTTTATTTTATTATGAATTAAGTAAAGAAGTGGAGAATTTAAATATATTTAGAAAATTTAAATATATCACTATCCTTTACTATATTTGTTTTATTTTAATTATATTAATAATGTTATTGGTTTTTTAAAGATACTTGATAGAACTTTTTCAGTTTATTATGTATAAATGTATAAAAAATTTTACTTGACTAGTACTAGTCATATAAATATTAATTTACTAGTTGTCACAAGTATATTAATTCTATTATCAAAATTTTTATAAAAGAAATGGGCTAGAAAAAACTTAATTGTTTAAATGGCCCCCCCCTTAATAGGGGATAAGCTTAAAAATTTTCACTTTGTATAGACAAAATTAAAATTTAATTCTTAAAAATTTTAAAAAGGAAATAAACTATTATAAAAATTACGTATTAAATTAATAATAGTTTCTAGTAGTATTTGAATTAAGATTTCCCTCTTTTTTAAATTTTTTAATTTCATTAATGTATCAATAGTTATTACATCAATTATTATTTTACCATTTCATAATTACATTTATTAGTTAGGAATAAAATTATGAAAAAAAAAAATGGTCAAATAATTGCTGATTTTTATAGATATTCTAAGTAAATTAGCCTTATAAAATAAGTACTGCTTTTGTCTATTATTATTAATGGTTATTTAAATAGTAAAAAATAACTTTTTTAAAAATAAATATACCTATTTTTTAAACTATTTAAGAAAAATCATATAAAGATATAAATCAATTGGTATGATAGAAATAACATTTATAATTATAATTTTTTTCATTCTTTATTTAATTCTCTTACTTTAATAGTAACATTATTTGGTAAGGCTTTTATAATTTTAACTAGATAAAAACACTTTAGCTAAATTTATAATAATAGTAAAAATATTAATTTTCAGTACTACAAAAATAAAAGAGTGTGTCATTATCTCTACAAATGGTTTGTCTAATAGACAAGAGATAGTTCTTAATTTAAATAAGAGCTTTAAATAAAAAAATTTTTTTAATAACTTTATGCCACAATTAATACCTTTTTATTTTTTAAATCAATTATTTTTTTCATTTGTAGCATTATTTGTTTTAATTTATATATTATCTAAATATGTTTTACCTTTATTTACTTTACAACAAGTTATTAGAATGTTTATAGTAAAATTAAATAATAAATCTTAATTTAATAAAAGCCCCTTATTATTTTTTTTTTAATATTATTTATAAATTAAAAAAAGTTTTATAATAAAAATAGTATACATTTTTAATATTGTACATTTATCTTTATTTATATTTTAAAATTGATTTTTATTAAAGTTTGATATAGTGTATTAAATAAATCTAAATAAAATGAGATTTCTTTTTAGAAAAAAATTTTTTATATGAATCTTATCTAAACATTAGACCATGTTTTTATTAAAAAAAAAATATATTTATATATATGAGATATATATGTTCCATATTTATTTAAAATATTAAAAACTAAGTCATTTACAAGTTCTTTTTCTATATTTATCTATCTTAAAAATTTTTAATTTGAATAAGTTATTAATAATTCATTCTAAAAAAGGGGTGAATCTTTTAAATAAAAAAAAAAATGTAATGTTAATAAGTAAATATAAATTATTCTTTAAATAAGAAGTAATATTTAAAAAATAATGACTTATTATAATGTAATTATTAATATAAAAATTTTTATGTTTAATTTTTTTAATTTTTTCATAATATTTTTTTGAATTAAAAGAAAGTAGTTTGGTCCTAAAATAGTAAAATCAAAGATTTTAATTCTCTTAGTTTAATGGTAGAACATCATTCTTCTAAAATGTCAATTTTGGTTCGAATCCAAAAGAGAATAAAAAAAAAATTTTTTTTTTAAAGTAAAATAAAAAGGGGTGGATAAGTAAGGGATATTAATAATAAGTATCAATTCTACTTATTAAATAGGACTTTTTTTTAATATTAATTATTATATAAAGTTATATCTATTACTTTATATTAATTTAAGTTATTTTTATAAATATTTCCAGTTAGAATAGAAAAAAAAAATAAATAAAAGAGTCTTAGTACTTTTTTTTTTAATTAAGTTGTGAAAAATAAATAAGCCTATAATTTAAAGGTAGAATAATTTCTTGATAAGGAATCTGTAGAAGTTCGATTCTTCTTGGGCTTAACTAAATATGTATAAATACTTTGTTTTTTGTTTTGTTTTTTTTACAGAAGTTTGTATTAATAATAAAAATAGTTAGTCATTTATAACTGGTATTTATTTAAAAATCAAAAAGATAGTCTCTGTGTAAGTATATTTATAAAAATAAATATTATCCATTTTACAATTTTAATTGATTTATCTTACTAAAAATAAAGGTCAATATTCTATAAAGTTATAAAAACTATTATTTTATGTTATCTATTATTTTAATATGAAAATAAAAAAAAAAAAATAAAATACTTTAATAGTGATTAGAAGGATTATTTTAAATTTAAATATAATGACTTCAACTTTTTTAGTTTATTTATTCCTTTCTTTTTGGAAAATAAGGAAATAATATAATAAATATATTTAATCTATCTGTTAAATAATTTTTAATTTAAATTAGAAAAAGAAGTTAAAGCTTAGATTACTATATCAAAATTATTATTTTTTAATATAACATTTTTATCTATTATTATTTAATAAAATTAATATGATTTAAATTATATGTTATATTGTTTTTAAGATAGGTTTATAAAACATTTATAATTAATCTATTCAAATTATAAAAAAAAAAATTTTTTTTAATTTAAATAACTATATTTTATATATAGTAATGGTACAGAAGATTTTTAATAATTAATTAACTAATAGCTTTTATAAATTTTAGCTATTTTCCCTATTTAAAGCAAAATAAAATTGTTGTAAATATTTACTCTATAAATAAATATTTGCTAAATTTTTATCAAAAACTGACTACCACTTAATTTGTTCTTTATGAAACCCGTATTTATAATTAGGATTACTATTTTTTTAATGTTAAAAGTATCTATTTTTTTTTTAAAGTTAGTATAAAACTATACTATTCGGATATTAAATAATTTTTCATTCTGGTTATTACCTCCTTCATTAATTTTATTATTATTAAGTGCTTTGGTTGAAAATTTAGCCGGTAACTAATCAGTGCAATAGTCCTTAGTAATTACTATTAATCAATTTTTAGTTATTTGTTTTTATAAATACTAAAATATATAATATAAAAAACAAAAATAAAAGAGTATTAAATAATGAAAGGGGATATCTGATAATTGGTAATCAATTGTAGTTGCATTACAAGTATGATAGTTCGAGTCTATCTATCTCCATTTTTATAAAATTAAGTTTTATAAAAAAGTATAAATTATTAGCTTCAGTTGCTTAATGGTTAAAGCGTTAATTTGAAGCATTAAAGAAGTGAGTTCAATTCTCTCCTGAGGCACATTTATTAAAAAATAAATAATTCTTATTTTTATAAATGGTATTATAAAAGTAAGTTAGCCAAAATAGTTTAAATGGTTAAAACGGATTCCTTGTAAGAATCTAATACTGGTTCAATCCCTGTTTTTGGCTTATGAGTTGTAGTTTAATTTGGCAAAACACCATTTTTTGGTGGTGGCTTATATCAGTTCGAATCTGGTCAACTCAGAATATCTTTAAAATAGATAATTTTAATTAGGAAACAGAACTCGATAGGTTGAGTGTCTCCCTTTTAAGGAGCATGGTCTTGGTTCGATTCCAAGTGTTTTCATTTGTGTTATAATTAGTATATAATTATTTAGCCCCCTTAAAAGAAAGCTTCTTTTCTTTTTTTTTTTTTAATGTTTAGATCATTTATTATTGAGACTTTATTTATTAGGGCAGGTGATCCGATTGGTAATGGTGGTTTTCTGTAAAAAAATTGGTTTATACCGTAAAAGGTTCGATTCCTTTACTGCTCATATTGGTAAAATTTATCTTTTCTAGGTGTTTTATTTTTTCTTCAATAATAAAGACTGTAGCATAATAGGTTAATGCAATTCGCTCATAATGGATCTTATAAGGGTTCAATTCCCTTCGGTCTTATTTTTTCTCATATTATTAAAATATCTATTTAGTAAATAGTAGTATTTACTGGGCATTTGGTCGAGTCTGGTTTATGGCGCTTATCTTGAAAATAAGTACTTCTAAAAAAAGTCGTGAGTTCAAATCTCACAGTGCCCGAATCTTAATTAAATCTTTTAATAGCTAGGATCTCATTTTTTTTTAATTTAACTAATATTAATTAAAAAGAACAAAAAATTTTTCTAATTTTAAAAAAATTTATATCTACTAATCTTAGTATATTTATAATATATTTGTTTTTTGTTGTTTGTTTTTTAAAGTTATTATATTGAAAAAATTTTTTATTTTTATACTATTTAGGTTTATATTCTATTCTTACTTTTTCTTATTAAGGTTCATTTTACGATTTTAGATAATAGATTTCCTTAATCTCCCTTATTTTTATTCTTCTGTATATTTTTTTTTTTCTTAATTATTTTAATAATTATTTATTCTCATTTATAATACCCATTGTCAAATTATTTAATAATTAAATTTAAATTTTAAAATATAAAAAAATAAAAATATAATAAAAATAAATATTAGGAATAGTTTACATAGGTAAGTTAAAACGATTGCTAATTGTTCGGGTAATACCCTTGGAGGTTCGACTCCTCTCTATTCCGATTTACTTGTAAAATTCTAAAAAAAATAAGTCCTTTAATTATATTGTATAAAATTATAATTATTAGGTATAAAATTTTTAGTAAAAAAACAAGGAGCAATGATTTTTTTAAGTATTTTAATTTTAATAGTGGCAATTGCCCTTCCTTCCGTTAATCAAAATATAAGAACAATCTTATATGTAAGAATATCTTCTATCATATTTATTTATGCCGGAGCATTAGCATTTAATGCTTTCTATATTCAGTCAATTGGATCAGGTATAGGTATATATAGTGGATTATTCCAAGTCACAGTTATCTCTCAATTATTAGATACATTTATTTTCCTAATAGGAGGTCTAATTTTAATATCTTGGCCTTCTTATTCTTCAAAAATAAATGTTATAGATAGATTACCTAATGTAAGAGAATATTCTTTAATTGTACTATTTAGTTCCTTAGGAGCTTCTTTATTAGTCTCTTCTGCTGATTTAATTTCAATGTATTTAAGTATAGAATTACAATCTTTTGGAGTATATATTTTAAGTACATTATATAGAGATTCTGAATCAGCAACTTCAGCTGGTTTAAAATATTTCTTATTAGGAAGTTTATCTTCATGTTTCATTTTATTGGGAAGTGGAATAGTTTATACTTATTCAGGATTAACTCAATTAGAAAGTATATATAATTTAATAAGTGTAAGTGAAAATATTCAAATTTTACAAGGTATAACATTTGGTATAGTTTTAATTATTGTAGGTTACTTATTTAAAATTTCCGCAGCACCTTTACATAATTGGGCTCCTGATGTATATGATGATAGTCCAACAATAGTCACAATATGGTTAACTATAATGCCAAAAATATCCATTTTAATTTTCTTATTAGAAATACAAAGTCAAATAGGTAATAGTTTATTAACTATCTTTTCTTTATCATTGAAAAATTTACTATTAATAAGTTCTTTATTATCTTTATTAATAGGAACTATAGTAGGATTATCTCAATCAAAAATAAAAAGATTATTAGCATATAGTACTATTTCTCATATAGGATTTATCTTATTAGCTTTAGCTATAAATACTGAACAATCTATAGATTCTTTCTTATTTTATATAGTACAATATTCTTTAACTAATTTAAATACATTCTTAATTTTAATTGCTTTAGGATATGTATTGAAAAATAATAGTCAAACTATACTAGAATCTTTCCAAGATATAAAATATATCAACGAATTAAAAGGATTATTCTTTAATCATCCTATATTAAGTTTAAGTTTAACTATCTGTTTATTTAGTATGGCTGGAGTTCCTCCTTTATTAGGATTCTTTTCAAAACAATTTGTATTATATTCTGCTATGCAAAGTGAATATTATTTTATTGGTATTATAGCTATTCTAGTAAGTGTTATAAGTGCTTCTTATTATTTAAAAATAATTAAAGTATTACATTCTGAAAATAAAGAAGTAATAGAAGATTCTAATGATAATTCACCTTTAAGTTCATTACATAGTTTTATGATTTCAACTTTAACTTTATTTATAATATTTTTTATACTAAAACCTTCTATATTATTAAATAGTACACAATTACTAGCATTATCTTTATTTTATTATTAATATGAGTAATATTTTAATGTTATTTATTTTTGTTCCTATTTTAAGTGGGATTTTATTAGCCCTTAATCTTTTATTAGCACCTAAACAACCTTATGAAGCTAAAGTTTCTGCTTATGAATGTGGGTTTTCACCTGTATATGGACAAACAAGAAATGTTTTCTATATTAATTTCTTCTTAGTTGCTTTATTGTTCTTAATTTTTGATTTAGAAATATTATTATTATTTCCTATAGCTGTTACATTATATAATGTAAGTATATTTGGATTTTCTATGGTTTTAATATTTTTTATAGTATTAACTATAGGTTTCGTATTAGAAATTGGATCAGGTTCTATTAAACTAGCAAGTAATAATAGTTAAAATTTATCTTAAAAAAGATTTTTTTTTTTAATAAAACCCCTTTTCTACACAAAGATTTTTTTTTTTAACTTTTCTTTAAAAAAATTATTTATTAAATTTAATCAAATAATATATTAGTGTACAGGATCCGTCACTACACTTCAAGTTTTATTATTAACTTAAAACTGAATTCTTAATTAGGTTTTCAGATTCTTTGTGTTGATTTTTTTAAGCTTTGTTATTTTTAGGTTTTTTATTTATAATTTAATCTATTTTTGCCTATAGCAGTTAGTTTTTATAATATTAGTATTTTTGGTTTCTCTAATGCACTTATATTTTTATGGTATTTTTAATTAATAAAAAAACTTATAAATTTAAAGGAATATATTTTTTTTTTATTAATTTCCTTTACTGATTTTTATGCCATTTCTGATTTATATCCTTTATTAAAAACTCCTTTTTTTTTTAATAGTTTTAAGTTTATTATTAAGGAATAGGTTGTCTTAGTCCTTTTATTATTACTCATTTGATTGCTTTGTTAAAAATCTTTTATACTTTATTACTTAAAAATATCATTTCATGAAATAAGTATTAAAGCTTAAAGTAACTTAAATCGTGTAGGTAAAATTGATTTATAAAAATACCATGAGTATTTGAGCCAAAAAAAGTCTTATTTACCCTATTTTTATGGTAACTAATATAAATTCTATCATCAGTTGTAAAAGCTAAAGTAAAATATACATTAGTAAAATGACTAGTATAATAAAAATTATCTATTTAATTATTAAATTTAGGAAATTCATTCCTTAATTATACCTAAAAATAAAACATTTGTAATAAGTATTCTTTTTTTTTTAAATAATGGTATTAATCTATTAAATAAAAATACTTATCAAAGTAACTAAAATTATTTAGATACACTATATAAACATCAGATTATTTATGCTTATAGTTATTATACAGAAGAAATAATTTCTGTACTATTTTTATAATTACTTAAATAAAAAGGATATAACTTTTTTTTTTTAATATATACTGACAGCATATGTAGATAAAATACTATAGATTTCCCTAGTATTTATTTCCATAACTAAATATTTATTAATTAAAAAAATGTTAGGGTTTAATTTATGAATTAATACGTGGAAATTTATATATCTATACCTTTTTTTAATGACCTAAAGTTTACGGGATTTAATCTTTCAACAAACAAATAACACTCATAAATTTTACCCCCCCTTTTTTTTTTTATCTCTAAGCTAAATTTTATTAAAAATAAATAGGATAATGAGCCTTATAATTTTTATTATATACTATAGTTTCTATGTTATTTCTTAAAAATCTATATGACTATATTGAAAAAGGTTCATACTTTGTGGAAAATTAAAACTAACTACTTGTAGGTTTTAGATTTATTAAAATTAGTTCTAGATTTATTAAACTTAGAATGAGATAATTTATATTTTTCATCTATTTTTAAAAAATAGAATATTAAAAAAAAATTTTTTTTAATTAAATTTCACATGGTTATTTGTTTTTTAAGTCCTTATAAAAAAAAAACTTCTCGTAAGTTATTCTTTTGTAATTTATTTGTTCTTTGGACAAGATAAAGAATTCTAAAGAGATTATCCTACTTTTTAAAATTAAAAATTGATTAGTTTGTATGTTTCTTAAGATAAATTTCATGAAATTGTATCTTTAAATTCTGTAATAGTTTTATCTATTTATTAGATACTAAAAAAAAAAATAAGATTATTTAATTTATATTTGTAAGTAAGCCATTTGTTAGTTAATTCTTTTTATAATAGGTCTCTGTATGTCATATTTGTTCTATATAAACAATTAGGGTAGTTTAACTTGAACCTAGTTTAGTTTTAATTTATTCTTAATAAATGGTACCCTTATTTTTAAAATTTCTTGAGTATTATATACTTTTTTTTTTTAATAAGGTTAAAAAGTATTTATATTCAAATACCAGGATGCTTGTCATTCAAATTATAAAGGGAGTAATTAAAAAAATAAATTTCCCCTCCTTTATTTAAATAGTAAAAAAATTATATAATAATTAGCTATGAGTAAATGAAAATAAATATATTAAAACCAATCAATGCTATACACAATATAATCATAAAAATGAAATTTCCTATTAAGTAGTATTTACTTAATTTAGTTCGCATTTTTAAAAAATAAAGCTAATTTAGGAAATCTTTTTCAAGATTAAATTTTTAAATAAAATCATTTCCAAAAAAAAAATAGAAATGATACTAATTATACAACATAAAAAACTATTATTGATACAAATTTGAATAAAAGACAATTCATGTAAAAGAGTTAAAGTATCAAGAAAGTCATAAAAGTCTTGAAGATTAAAATATGAAAAATAATAATTACCTTTATTAATAAAATCATCTAAACTTTTTCTAAGTTCTTTAGTTTCATTAGATAATTTTGGATTTATTTCTTATAAATTTTCTTGATCATAATTCATATTAGCTTTATTTTTTTATTCACTAGTTTTTTCAATTGCTTTTGCTTTATTATTAATTTCTTGGGTTTGTTCTAAATTGCTTATATTCTTAGTTTCTATTTGTTGTTTTATAGAAGTTATATAATAACTTTAATTTTCCATATCCCTTACTTATTTTTTTTTTTAATTTTGATTTTCTCTTTTTATTTGTTAACTATCTTCAATAGCTTCTTGTTTCCAACTTAAGGCTTGAATTATAAAGTGAAGGGTAGCTATTCTTCCTACTGTTACAGCTGCTCCTTTAAGTATATTTATTATTTGCTATTTAGAAATTTTCATAATATTTATAAAATAAATTTTCGTAATATTTTTCGCATAGTTATTATTAAAAATTTTTATTCTCTTATACTATTTTTATTTCTAATCATTAAAAAAAAATTTTTTTTTTTAAGAAAGATTATTATCCTTTTCTTTTTTTTTTAGTGGAGATATCCTTATATTTATTTTAATTAACGTTATTATTTAAATTTTAAAATAATTTAAATAAGGGAATTGAAATTATATAATTTTAAATATAAAAAAATATTTGCTAAAAGTATTTTTTATATTTGTGATTTAAAATATTTATTAAAATTATCAGAATCTTCATAAATGATACGAGTTGTTTTATGTCATTTTTTTTCAATTGGGGTTATTGATCCTGTTGAAACTATTAGTAGGACTTATTTATCTGTAATATTAAAATTAAATGACTGTTTATTTAAATAAAAATTATTTGAATTTATTATATTTAAATAAATTTTTTATAGATAAAAATAAAAAAAAAAATATAATATAGATAAATGGAGTTAATTAAAATCTATTAAAGATATAAAATTAGAAAAATTTTCTAATAGCACTGTAATTGTTTTATTTTCTTAAAATATGGATTATAAATCATGAGGAGAAATTATTCTTGATAAATTTAATTATAAATAGTAAATAAAAATTAAAAAAAAAAATGAAAATTAAGAAAGCTCAAAAAATAAAGTAAAAAAAAAAATTATATAAATAAAAAAGCGTTTTGTGTTTCCTTTGATTAAGAGGAGACAAATTTTATTTTTAATTATTGAATATTTTTTTTAATTAAAAGAATCATATATAGACGAGTATAGTTAAGTTGGTATAACTTCTACCTTCCAAGTAGATCTCATCAGTTCGAATCTGATTACTCGTAATATAAAAACCTTTTTTTTTAGTACAAGAGCGAGGTGATTCGAACACCTACCGATGATTTTGGAGATCGTCATACTAACCAATTGATACTACGCTCTTTAAAGTATAAAAATACTATTAAAAAAAAAAATTTTTTTTTATTTTTTTTAAATTTCTAAATAAATACTCTTTTAAATAAAAAAAATTTTTTAGGGCCCTTAGCTTAATAGGTAGAGTACCTAATTGTCGATTAGGGTGGTCCCAGTTCGAATCTGGAAGGGCTCGTAAATAATAAATACTAAAAGAGTATGAAATGTGTAGGATTCATACGGTAGACACTGTCAAAAATAATAAAAATTCGTTTTAAAATATGTTAGCAGCAGCAAAATATATTGGAGCCGGATTAGCTTGTTCTGGATTAATAGGAGCCGGAGCAGGAATCGGTTTAATTTTCTCAGCATTAATCTCATCTACAGCAAGAAATCCTCAAATTAGAGGACAATTATTCGGTTATGCAATCTTAGGATTCGCTTTAGCAGAAGCCACAGGATTATTCTCTTTAATGATAGCATTCTTATTATTATATTCATAATAAAGAATTAAGGTTTATTGTTATAAAATAATAATCCCCTTAATTAAAAAATATTAAAAAAATCTTTTTTTTTTTAATATAATCTCAGAAATAAAAATATAAAAGAGGTAATATTAGTTTAATTGGTAAAATAACGTCTTGTGGCGACGCTGTTCAGAGTTCGAATCTCTGATTTTACCCTTTAACTTAAAAAAAAAAGTTATATTTAAGCTTAAAAGAGAGTTAAGATAATTAAAACTGGGATTATGAAATTCATTTTTATAATTTAGTAAGGTTATAAGTATGTTTATAAATAATAAACAAAGAAATTTGTGGTGTAAATAAAGGGATAAATATATTTATCTTTTATCAAAATAAAGTAAATTGCCCTATTAACTATATTTTATTTTATATAAGAGTTCTAACACTTAAGTATGTTTTCTTTATATAAAAAAGGTGTCATAGAATGACCTATTTTTACTTATGAATTTTTATAGAAAATTCAGTCACTATTTAAAAAATAGAAATAGTATTAAACAAAACTACTCTTACTGTTATCTAACTCCCCTTAAAAAAAATTTATTTATAATAATATAAAAAATAAAATTTATAATTTAACTATATTTATCTTATTTATTTTATAAAGCTGAAATAGTTTAAAGGTTAAAACCTACCATTCATGACGGTAAGATAAAAGTTCAATTCTTTTTTTCAGCTTATTTAGATTCCCATCCAAATTGTTCTATCTATAATTGGAAAGAAATAAAATAAAAAAATAATAAAAAATAAAAAAAAAGTAATACTTATAAATATATAATTATACAATTTTTGTATTCCAAAAATTTTATCTTAATAAAAAAAGTTTTTTTTTTAATTAAATTAATTTTATTTAATTAATTAAAAATTTTTAATTAATTGTGTTTTATTTACAAACTAAAAGAGTTATTAATCATTGCGTTAAGCACATATTATACAACTTTCTCCCTTTTTATGAAGGTATTTGAAAGTTTAATATTTCGTAAGAATTTAATTTTGGTTCCGATTGAACGTTTTTCAGTAGTTTAAGACATGCGAATCGTTGTTTTCGACATATTACTTCTGTAATATTAGAAAATAAGGTGTAGAGGTGAGTATGTTAAATAAGATACCCTATAGTCTTCAGAAATAGGAGATAATGAAAGGAGATACTTCTGCTATAGGATTCTATTTAATTTGATTAGGTAGTTGGTAGGGTAAAGGCCTACCAAGCCAACGATCGAAAGTCATGTTTGAAAGAACCTCTGGCCACATTGGGAATGAAATCTCCCAAGTAGTTTTACACTACCAGCAGTCAAGAATATTAGTCAATGCTCGCAAGAGTGAACTAGCTAACTGAAATCATAGAGTTTATTTAAACTCATGATGTCGTAAGGGAAAATAATGATAATACCTTACTAATAGTGTCGTCCAAATCTGGTGCCAGAAGACTCGGTAAGACCAGAGACGCAAACGTTAATCATCTTAAACAGGCGTAAAGGGTTTGTAGGCAGCTTTCAGAAGTACTATAATTAAGCAAATAAAGTAGTCTAATTGGAAGCTAGAATCAAATGGAGGTTATAGTGTATAACGCTTAGAGGAGGGCTGATATCCTTAGATCCTAAGCAGAATACTCAGGGCGAAGGCCACTTTCCACTAATGATTGACGCTGAGAAACGAAGGTTAGGGTAGGAAATAGGATTAGATACCCCGGTACCCCTTTCTGTAAACGATGAATGGTAGTCATTAGTTTAGAAAAACTAGAGGCGAAGTTAACGCGATAACCATTCCGCCTTGTGAGTACTACTGCAAAGTAGAAAACAAAAAAATTAGTCGGTCTCGAAGCAAACGGAGTGAAGCATGTTGTTTAATACGATAATCCGCGTAAAACCTTACCAGAACTTGCATACAAACTTTTCTTTCCAAAAGAAAGGAAAGGAGTATTTTGCCCCTCAAAGTACTTAAGTACAGGTGTTGCATGGCTGTCTTCAGTTCGTGTTGTTAAACATTAGGTTAATTCCACTAACGAACGAAATCCCTGTTATTAATTAATTCTTAATAACTAATGAATCTGATAGAGATTCAGTCGGGGCTAAGACAAGTCGTTATGGCCCTCATGTTCTGGGCTATAGACGTGCCACAAACACTTTCACAAAGTGATGCAATACTTCCGAAAAGAAGTGGAGCTAATCATTAAAAAAAGTGATCTATATGAATCTTTGACGGATTGTCTCCTGAAATTCGGAGGCATGAAGCAGGAATTCCGAGTAATCGTTGATAAGTAGCGCAACGGTGAAGCTAGTTTCGTGATGAACTAACTGTCTGTCGCTGGGAAGAAGCCTTTAGTGGAGGAAACTGGGGGTAGATAAGTTTTTTTCATAGTTTAGTTTACGATTAAAATTATATTAGTCTCTAAAACAACTATGTTAAGCTTATTGGCTTTAGTTAATTCATTGGGGTAACATCTCAAAAGTCATAGCAGGGTAGCTGTACTGGAAAGTGCAGCTGGATATTAATAAATTTGTAACCCCCTTAAGGGGTTAGCTTAGTTGGTTAAAGCAGTAATCTTACACATTATTGACCGGGAGTTCGAATCCCCCACCCCTTAACCTTCATTTTTTAATTTTAGTATATATCCTTTTTTATATATACTTAGAATATTGAAAATAAATTATAAATAAGGTATAGCGAGTATGTCGAAATTGGTAGCCGAGTGAATCTTAGGTTTTCATTATTTTAAGAGTTCAAGTCTCTTTACTCGTAATATATTTTTACGGCATCTTTAGTTTAAGGGTAAAAATAAGAATCTTCGAAGTTCAGGATAATGGTTCAAATCCATTAAGATGTTCTCTCTAATTATTTTTTATTTATTCATTTATTTATTTAATAAAAAAAAAAAAATAAATATAATAATATTAAGATGTAACTTAGGATACCTTTAATTTTATTTTTTGTTTTCTTTAAATTAAAAAAAAAAAATGAAAAAAATTAAACAATGATGATAAATCATGAATGTCTTATAGATTAGGTATTTAGCTCTTTATTTATCCTTAATTTATTAATTAGAGGAATAAACATATTTATATTTAAATTAAAAAAAAAAAAATTTTTTTTTAAATAACAAAAAATAATATAATTATATAAATTATTTTTATAAAAAAAAAAAGAGGATACAGTAAACTAAGTTCAAAATATTTAAATTAAAAAAAAATGTTAACATTCTTTTCAATTTTTAATACTATATATAACGATGCTCCACAACCTTGGCAAATTGGATTCCAGGATAGTGCAGCTCCAGGTTTTACAGGGATAGTTGAATTACACAATACTATCTTTTTTTATTTAGTTGTAATTTGTGTTGGTGTATTTTGGGTATTAGGTTCTATTATCTATTATTTTAATTCTAAAAATTCACCTATTGTACATAAATATCTTAATCATGGTAAAAGTGTGCCTATTCAAAAGTGTTTTAAGTTTAAATTAATGAATTATAATAAAAATTATATACGTTTTTACAGTACAACACCTTCTTAAAAGTTAATAGCATAAAGTTCTATTAAGATGCTAATTCTATGAGAAAATTAATTATAAAGGATAATCAAAATAAATCTGGAAATTATAAATGAACGAATAAATTAACAAATGATATATATGTTGGACAATCCTCCTCTAATGGTCCACAACCTAAATATGATTTAAATAATTTTTATGAATGGTTAACTGGATTAACAGACGGAGAAGGTTCATTCAATATTTCAATACGTAATACTCAAAATTTTTCATTTTCATTTGAGATTACTATGCATATAGATGAAGAAGACTTATTGAAGTTTATTCAAAAAAACCTTAGGGGTAGGTAAGGTTTTGTTAATAGGAAGCACAGCTAGATTTTTTGTTAATAGACGTGAAGATATAGCTACTATTATAAGTATTTTTATAAAGTATCCGTTACAGTCAACTAAATACTTAAACTTTTTAAGATTTAAAAAAGCTTTTTAGTTTTACGGAAGTTCTACTAGAAAATCAATAGAATTATAAGAAGAAATTTCCAAAATTAAGGCTAATATGAAAACCTTAAGAATTGATTTTAGTGAAATGGAAACTAGAAAATTTTCTATTACTCCTTATTGAGTCTTAGGTTTTGTAGAAGGAGAAGGATCTTTCACGGTCGCCAAGAGAGACTATACACTGTTATTTATTCTTACTCAATCTGCTAAAGATTTACGTTTAATGGAAGAAGTACAAAACTTCTTTTTAAGTTTATGTAATGATACGCCTACGGCGGGGAAATATGTAAATAAAGGGGTAAGACTTTATAGAGAGACTAAAAGTAATGCTGATGCAGTTTATGTAAGTATTGGTCGTGAAGATATTATAACTAAAATTATAATACCCTTTTTTGATTCTTTATCTTGGCATAGTAAAAAGGAAAAAGATTATCAAGATTGAAAAATCATATTAAGATTAAAACAATTAGGTCTTCATTTTACCGATGAAGGTATAAGAGTTATAAATCTTATATTAAATCAAATGAATTTAAAAAGATTATCTAGTTCAAATTCAGTTAAAGTAGATAAGGAATTTTTAAATAAAACTATTGTAAATTTATTAAATGGACCTTCTAATATAGAAACACATGAATACGGTAGAATTTTTGTAAAATCTTTAAATATATACTTTAACCTTGCAGCTAGAGATAAAATTAAAGTATAAGTTAAAGATGAAAGCGGACTAACTGTAAACATATTCGATTCTATTACTTCATGTGCAAAATATTATAATGTATCAAGAAGTTCATTGCAATGAAAACTTAAAAATAACAAACTCACTACAATTAATGTTAAAGGTAAAACTTATCGTGTTTTTATTACAACTGTAGCTGAAGAAAACCAAACTTCTGTAGCCTACGGGGACACTAAAAGTAGAGAAGATACGCCTACACATAATTCGTCAGATAAGGTTGATAGTAGCTCCTACCTCTTTAATTCACTTCTTTCACAAGCACATTTCCAAGGAGGTAATTAAAAAAAAATAATAGTTCAATTATTAAATCTCCTATTTATGTTTCAGAAAAAATGTTCTAAAGAAGGTTTTAAAGTAATAGGTTGTTTTCTATTTGCAAAAAAGGATTGCTCAATTTTTAGGAACTAGTACTAATGAGATTATAAAATTAAAAAATTCAGGGGAAATATATAAATTTAGATATAAATTTACTTAAATGATTGTTTATTATCTGGGTCCAAACTATTGTAAGGGACAATCATCAGTAATACTATGTTTAATAACACCCCTTTACTAACCCCAAAAGATTTATAAAATATTTCAATCTTAGTTATTTAAAGAATAGAGAAACTCTTGTAATAAGTAGAGCTTTAATTAAATACGGATATTCTCATTTTTATTAGAAATCTTAGAATATTGTGATATAGCTAATTTAACAGAAAGATAACAATATTATTTTTACAAATTAAATCCTGAGTAGAACACTTTAAAAATAGCAGGTAGTTCTTTAGGTCGTAAACTTACTGAAGAAACTAAAACAAAAATTAGTAAATGTTTAAAAGGAATCTATGAAAAAGAAAAATCAGCTTTATATGGTCGTACTCATACTGAAGCAACCAAATCACTTATGTCTTAAAAAAAATCTAAAATAAATAATCCATTATTTGGTAAAACTCATACTGAAGAAACTAAAGAGTTAATGAGACAAAAAGCTTTAGGTAGAAAACATTCTGAAGATACTCTATTAAAAATGAGTGGTAGTAGAGGTTATCTTGTAAACATACAGGAAAAATGTGATTCAGAAGGATTTAAAGTAATAGGTAGTTTTGTTTCAATAAGAAGGGCTGCTAAATTTTTAGGAATTAGTAGTAATACTATAAGACTGTATATAAATTCAGGTAAAATATTTAAAGATAGATATAAATTTACTGGAAATGTTCACAAATAAACTTAAAAAAAAAACTATGATTAAATTTCCACTATTTGCTGGAAACTCCTAAAGCTTTTAGGTACTATAAAATTAACAAATATATATTTTATCAGTTATAATCCTAAAGGATGTACAATGGATAATCAGCAGGAAACCAACAGGTATTAAATACCTTAGTTGGATCCTCAGAGACTACATGTGGAAACCATATATAGATATATTTATATGGTAAGATATAGTCCAGTTAAGTATGAAAGTACTTATGTTTGTTGACACTAATAGAATTAATTTGGACAATTACTCCAGCTTTAGTTTTAATTGCTATTGCATTCCCTTCATTTAGATTATTATATTTATTAGATGAAGTTATTTCTCCTACAGTAACTATAAAAGTAGTAGGTCATCAATGGTATTGGTCATATGAATATAGTGATTATATAAATGTAAGTGGTGAATCTATTGAATTTGATTCTTACATGCTGCCTGCTGATCGATCTGGGAAATCGATCCCGTGGGCCCAACTATCAAACTCCGGGGACGCCCTAAAGATCATAGTACCAAGCCATAACGGAAACGTTATGTGTGGCTGCAGTAATTATTCAGGTATGGTAACAAGCTATGATATGAGTGAAAACGAAATGGGTTATCGCGGATCTAAATCCAGTGCTATTGCACTGGTAAAAGAGCAACGAGTGGACGGTAGTTACAGTTTTCAAGTAGGACTGTTAAGGTGCATTCTAATGGCCCCTAAAAAGGGGTATCAAACTGAAATCCTTTCTAACAAAAAAAATTTATCTGAAAATGTAGTTGTTACAAAAAGACCAAAGTTAAATAAACTAGATCCTTGGTTTATTACTGGTTTTGTTGATGCTGAAGGTTGTTTTAGTATTGAATTATTTAAAGATTCTAAAGCTAAATTTAAGTATACTCCTAGATTAGTTTTTGGAATTAACTTACATGTTAAAGATTTACCTATTCTTCTAAGTTTTAAGGATACATTAGGAGTGGGAACTGTAAGTACAAAAGGAAAAGTAACTAATTATACAGTTAAAACATTTAAAGATCTTGCAGTTATTGTTAACCATTTTAAACAATATCCTCTTGTTTCCAGTAAATATCTTGTTTTTCAATATTGGTTACAAGCTTATAATATTATGGCAACAAAAGAACATTTTAATTATCAAGGTATGACAAAATTGGCTACATTAAAAAATTTAATTAATTTCGGATTATCTGATAATTTGAAAGAAGCTTTTCCTGATTTTAATATTTCTTTAATTGAGACTATCTCTTACAATTTTAGAGGTATTCCGCATGGAATGTGGGTAGCTGGATTTGTAAGTGGAGATGGTTCTTTTTATATTAAGTTGACACAGTATGGAGATACATTTCATATAGGATGTATTTTTAAAATAACTCTTCATCTTAAAGATACTGCTTTATTAGAAGGTTTATACTGTTATCTTTCAAAATACTTCCAAAATATTTCTTTTAACAAATATAATTCAAGAACAAATAAAGGTATTTATTTTTCAAAACAAACTGTAAGTTTAAATATTTCAAATATTAAGGATATAGGTAATATTGTAATTCCTTTTTTTGATTTATTTCCAGTCTTAGGAGTAAAGAAAATGGATTATAATGATTTTAAATATATTTTTAATATTATTTTATCAAAAGGTCATTTAAGTCCTGAGGGTTTGGCCCAAATCCTACAAATTAGGAATAATATGAATAATAAACGAACAGTATTTTAACTTTGGGTTTTAACAGATAAAATTGTTTGATAAATTCAGTAGCCATGGATTCAGATTTAGAATTAGGTCAATTTAGATTATTAGATGTAGATAATAAAGTAATTATACCTACTGATACACATATTAGATTAATTGTAACTGGTGCAGATGTAATTCATTCTTTTGCTGTACCTTCTTTAGGTATTAAAATTGATGCTGTACCTGGTAGATTAAATCAAACTTCTATGTTGGCTGAAAGAACAGGTACTTTCTATGGTCTTATAGAACAATGGCCAAAACTGTAGTTAAGCTATGGTTATAAATCATCAAATTGCGGGAAACTCCTAAAGGAATCTTAACCAAGTAAGTATGGTAACATAACTTATGGCACAGGTAATGACTCGTGGTAAGGTAAAATCAAGATTTATTATTCAATGGGCAATCCGCAGCCAAGTACCAAGTATAAAATATTTGGTATGCAGTTCATCGACTAAACGGTGGTTGGTATTATTAATGTTAATAATGCTTAAGATATAGTCAGACCCCACCTGAAAAGGTGCATAAAAATATGATTATTATTCATACTTTTTTTATAGGTATGTATTAATTCGTTAATTATATTTAGGGATCTCTACAATAGTTTGCTAAATTTAATTTAATGTAAAATAAAATCTGAGAATAGAAAAAATAAACCAATATTAGTAAAAGGAGAAAATTTTGAGAAAGAATTTGTAAGTATTACAGAATACTATTAAATACTTTAAGACTTTAAATTTTTAATTAGATAGAAAAAACTTTATATCTTCGTTTAAAAGACGGTAATAATTATAAAGACTATTTTTTTTTTTTGTTTTGTTTTTTTTTTAATAACTTTTTAAAAATTTAAAATATTTTCTCTTACTAGTATGGTAATTATAAATTTATTAATGACATTAAATAAATGTAGATATGCAATGTTCTGAAATATGTGGAGTGTACCACGGTTTCATGCCAATTGCAATAGAAGCAGTATCAATACAAGACTATTTAACATGGATAGATTCATTCTCCCCCTATAATTAATATTTAAAATAGAATTAAATATTCCTAAATTTATTTCTTTATAAAAATTGTATACTCCTAACTTATAATTGGAAACAAAATACTTATAAAGTTATTTAAAAATAAATGAAAGATTATTTTAAATAAGAATTTAAAGCTAATTAAGAACGATTTATATTAATTAAGGATACAATTTAATTTTAATATAAATCACTTATGATTTTACTATATTAGCTTAATACTTTACTTTTTATATATAAATAGTATCCTTTATATAAAACATTATCATTTTCCTATTCTAATTTATAGGAGTAAAACGAAAGTATATTACAATAATTATAATGGAAGAGTAAAGTAGCTATAAACAAATATAGCCTCGTTATGAAAAGTAAAAGTTAAATATGTAATACATTAAAAAAGAACAATGAAAAATATTTTTCCGTTAAATAATCTTGCTACTTGTATAGTAGAAATAGAAGAAAATAAAAAAAATAAACCTAGTACAGGAAATAGAAAAGGTATAAGAAAATCTTCTTTCCTAGATATAGGAAAATATACAAGAAAATTTATTAAACAATCTCAAAGTAAAGAATCTATTATTTTGGAATCTAAAAAATTAAATACAGATGTCATTACATCTGAAATAATAAATACAGAAGAAGATACTCACAAAGATATAGTTTCTAATAAAATAATAATAGATATGACCATTCCTGTACCTCAATCTGAACCTGAACCTGAAAAAGTTAAAGTGGAAAAAGAAGAACTAAAAATAAAAACTGAAATTCAAAAATATATTAAATCATTTACTACATTAGATATAGAATTAGCTCAAAATAAAAATACGCTATATGAATTTAATTCAAAAAGTTTAAATTTAAAAATATTAAATAAAAATGTTTATAAAATATTAGAATATTCTTTCTTTGAAATGTCTAGTTTAATTAGTACACCAAATTTTTATATCACTCCTAAAAATGTAGTTGTTAATTTATTTTTTTTTGTTATTAATAGAAAACTTGCAAAAAAAAATTTTTTAAATTTAAATTTTAATAAATTAGAAGGTCTATCTATAAAATTAAGTAAGTATTTTAAAAAACCGGTACAATTAGAATTAACTCAATTATATTCAGTAAGTAACAATAGTCAAATTTTAGTTAATGTTTTAGGTAAATTAGGACTATCTAGAAGAAATTCTTTTAGTAGAATTATAAATAAATTTTTAAAATATCAATCTAAAAAAATATTTTTTAGAAGAAATATGAATAAATTCTCTAAATTGACTACTTTATTAACTGGAGTTAATATTAAATTAGGAGGTAGATTAATGAAAGGTAAAATTGTACCTAGAAGAACAGTTAAAAAAATTCAACATGGAAGTTTAGCGAGAAGTAAATCTAATTATATTACTACTGCTAGATTAACTCAGAAAAACAAAAGAGGATCATTTAGTTTTACTGTTTCTATTGGACATAGATTTTTTTAATTTAAACTCCCCTTAATTAAGGATAAAAGAGTCCATTTTTTAATGATAAAGGTTTAAATCCTTTTTTCTTTCTATTTTTTTATTAATTTTTAAAAAAATTCTTGGTTAAACCTACTTGATATATATATTTTATATCTTGTTTACACCTCTTGTCAGTTTATACTTATTTAAACGAACGGTATATACGTAGGTATTTTTATTAATCTATTTAATATGAAAAATTTTTTAATTGATTTATTAGCTTTTGCTGCTCTTTTTTCGAGTGTTTTAGTTATTACTTCTAAAAATCCAGTTATTGCTGTTATTTTTTTAATTTCCGTTTTTGTTAATGCTGCAGGATACTTAATTTTATTAGGTATAGGATTTATAGGTATTTCATATATTATAGTATATGTTGGAGCTATTGCTGTTTTATTTCTATTTGTTATTATGATGATTAATATTAAATTAACAGATATTTTAGAAACAGGATCTCAATATACTAAAAATTTACCTTTAGCTTTATCTATAGGTTCTTTATTTATATATGAAATATACACTATTATTCCTTTCAGTTTTAATAACGTTTCTAATACAATTTTAGATTTATTAATTAAATTTAATGGTTTTATTTTAAATTATGAAATTTCAATGAATGATTGGGTTAATACTGCTATTAATCCTGTTATTGCTGATACTGCTTTAACTCCTTTCTTACAAATTGAAACTATTGGACAAGGTCTTTACACTTATGGGGCTTCTTGGTTAATTATTACTAGTGTTATTTTATTATTAGCTATGGTTGCTCCTATATTTATCTCTAAAACTAGAAGAAATAATTCTTAAAGAATCCCCTTTATTAAAAACTTTATCTGAAATAAAAATTTATTTGGTTTTTTTTCTTTTTTATATCAATTAGAAATAAAATACATAAAATTGAGTAAACTAAAAAAAAAGTTTTATCACTGTTTATCTTAAATATGATTTTATGTTTTTAATTAAATTAGTAATAGTTTTTATATTATTTAATATGATAATAAAATATTAATATTAAGTACTTAATTAAAAATTTTAAATTAACTATTTTTTAATAATTTATTGTATTATTTTCCCAATATAAAAGAATCTCTCCACTACATATTATAATAATAAAAAAAAAAAGTATTTCTAATAAAATTTTTATGCTTAGAAATATAATAAAAATAGTATAAGAGAATAAAAAAAAAATAATAACTATGCGAAAAATAATACCAGATTTTAAAAATTAAATATAAACAGTATGTTAATAAATTCAAATATCTCTTTTATAAATTCTCCTTTAGAACAATTTGAAGTTACAAATTTAATTAGTATAAATGCTCCTATATTAGGTTATTTAAATATTAGTTTAACTAATTTAGGATTATATTCTATTTTAGTATTATTCCTTATAGTTGGAATACATTATGCAGGTAACAATGATATTAAATTAGTACCAAGTAAATGGTCTATTGCTTTAGAAAGTTTATTTGCAAGTATTCATTCTATGGTTAGAGAACAATTAGGAAAAGAAATTTACTTACCTTTCATTTATTCTTTATTCTTTTTTATATTAATAGCAAATTTAACTGGTAATGTTCCTTATTCATTTACAATAACTACTTCAATTATGGTAAGTATTGGTTTCTCTTTCACTATCTTAATAGCAGTAACTATTTTAGGTTTAAGTATACATAAATTACATTTCTTTTCATATTTTGTACCATCTGGAACACCTTTAGCTTTAGTCCCTTTATTAGTATTAATAGAATTAACTAGTTATTTAGCTAGAGCTTTCTCTTTAGGAATAAGATTATTTGCTAATGTAGTTGCAGGACATACTTTAATGAAAATTTTATCTACATTCTTATATAAAATGTTTAGTGCTGGAGTGCTAGCAGCTATAATTACATTAATACCATTTACTTTATTCTTGGCTATCTGTGGACTAGAATTAGCGGTATCTGTAATTCAGGCTTATGTATTTACAATACTAACTTGTTCTTACATTAAAGATGTAATAGAATTACATTAAATTTAATACTGTAATTTATTTTTTTATGTTATTAAATATAAACAAAAAAAAATAATAGTACATGGGGATAAATTTTATTAAAATATTCCAATATAGTATTCCCCCTAAAATTTAAACCCTTTTTATGCCAAAATATAAATTCTCATAAAAATAGAATTAAATTTAATATTTCTAGTTTTCAACTTTTACAATTTTCTACTCTGCCCGGGAAAAAGCCTGTACTTTTCAATAGTAAAGAAATATAGGATAAATATAAATAATTTAAATTACCTGTAGAACTATTAAATTCTACATAATCTTTTTTTTCCATGGTTTATAGTAGGTTTTACAGAGGCTAAGGGTAATTTTTACATAAATATAAGCCCTAACTCCAAAGTATTTTCTAAGTTTATATTTAGATTTACATCTAAATATTTAGATATAGTATTTTTTTTTTGTGCTATTAGAAACTATTTAGGATCTGGTTCTTTTTTATAAAAGATGCTTAAGGTTTACTTTATAAATATCAATACAATCAATATAGAAAATAAAATTATACCTTTATTTTATTCTTACTCTTTAAAGGGTACAAAATACTATGATTATGTTAATTGAAGAGAAGGGTTTAAAGATCTTTTTATTTAATAAGGATTTAAATACCAGAATTTTTTTTAATAGAAAGAATTAAAAAAGAAAATCTAAACTAAATAAACTTAAATTAGAATACAAATGACCTGAGTAACTTTTTATAAATATAGATGGTCCTGATATTTCAGGCTTTGTTTCAGGATATGGTTATTTTTCTGTAGTTACTGGTCCTAATAGTTTCCAATCTAGATTTGGGCAAACAGTATTATTTTTTATTTTTAATAATAAGTAAACATATTGATAATAAACTATTATTAGATTACATTATGAAACAATTTAAAATAGAGTATCTAGGATATAGTATGACTAGACCTGATGAAATTAATCAAATTTAGAATTATTAAAAAAAAAATAATTATAGTATTCTTATAATATAATTGAGAGATATAAGTATCGATGACAATATAGTTATAACATCAAACAGTAATTCAAAGGGGTTATTAAGGAAAAACTAGCAAATTTATAAAAAAGGAGGGCACCAGTCCAAAAGCCACAATTCACTTAGTGAACTATAATTAGATATTTATTTAATTGTAGATAAAACTTGTAGGCGATCCTAAGGGAAACCTTTTTATAAAAACTTCCCGAAGTAAAACATTTCATTAGGGAAAGGAAAGGAAATCAACCGAGACTCCGAAAGTAATGGCGAGTGAAATCGGAAAAGCCTAAAAAGGAAAAGTTTAAACACTAATACACACCAGTAACCAAAGAAGGTAAATAAGTCCTGTATGTTTAACTTTTCTTCTCTTTTCAAAAAAATAAAGAAATATCTTTAAAAAAGAAAAGTTGAAATAAGTACGACGAGAGTTAACTTGTCGGAATATAGGGGAACCATCCTCTAAGGCTAAGTATTATAAATTTAGCGATAGTGAAAAAGTACCGTAAGGGAAAGTTTGAAATAGTTATGTATTATTAGACATAAATGAAACAGTTGAATTAGTAACTCTATAAGCAGTCGAAATTTATAACTATAAATGACGGCGTACCTTTTGCATAATGGGTGAATTGCTTGCCCAAAAGAATTGAGAAATTCTTTAAATAACTGACTCATGACCTTAAAAGGTCGGTATTATTTATTTGCTTAACAACAAAGATACAAATAATGCTAACGGTGGACCCCTAAGGATATTAATATCTATGGAAATACCGTGGGAAGCTGTAAATCGTAGGAATAAGTAAAATATATTTACTTAGTAAGTTTATTCTCTTGTTTAAATTTACTCTTTTTATTAGCCCTGTAACGACTTGGTGGCAAACCACCAGACTGATTGCTCGCTATTGCGAATAAAATCGGTAACACGTCAGCACTCAAATATTCCAAAAAATTATGGTAATATTACTTAAATAAAAAAAATAATTAAAAAAGTTGCTTTTTTGCAAACTAGATAGTGTATTTTTATGTTTCAAAATTAGTGTTAAAAAAAAAGAAAAAAATTCAAATCTATTAAGGTTCTTTATTTTAACTCGAGTAGTTATTTTTATTTCTTAATAGTGTTCTATATTTATAGGTTAAAATTTTTAAGGGATAAAGGTCTATATATGGATCTCTGCTATGACCTCTTTAAAATAGTTCTAGTTTAACCATTTAAATTAAATATAGAAAGATGCATTACTAGAATGTAAAGGCAGAGATTGTTAGACGCTAATAAAAAATTTATTAAAAAAATTAAATAATGAAAAATAATATAAATTTAATGTTTGTTAGATTTTATAGAAAATCTTCTAAATATGATTTAGAACTTAATGCTGATTTGAAAGAAATCATCATAGGTCTAATGTTAGGAGACTTATTTGCTGAAAAAAGAAATCCTAATTCTAATACAAGATTACAATTTAAACAATCAATTAAAAATAAAGTATATATTGAACATTTATATTCTATATTTAAAGACTATTGTAATTCTGAACCAAAAATAACTACATCTATAGATAAAAGACCTGGTAAAAAAGATTTAAATATTTCAATTAAATTTTGGACACAAAGTTTACCTTGTTTTAATCAATTTAGGGAATTATTTTATGATGAATTAGGTATAAAATATATACCTAGTAATTTAGATGAAATAATAACACCTAGAAGTTTAGCTTATTGGGCAATGGATGATGGTTATAAATCAGGTAAAGGGTTTTATTTTTGTACAGAATCTTATACTTTAGAAGATAATATTAAATTAAGTCAAATACTAAAAAATAGATTTAATTTAGAATGCGGAATCCATAAACATACAAATGGTCATAGATTGTACGTATTTAGTAGCTCTAAAGATATTTTACTAGAATTAATTAAACCTTATTTAATCGAACATTTTTATTATAAATTTGATTTAAACTAAAAAAATAAATTATTTTTAAATTAATTTTAACATTAGTAAAGTAATTTACCTAACATTTTATTGAGTTGAAGGTATAGTCTAATCCAATATGAAAATATTGGTATTAAATGCAGCAAGTTAATAGGAGTAGCAAGGTTAAAAGCCTTAGTGAAAGCGACCACACTAACTAGCTATATAAATAGTATTTTTATTTAAATATTTAAGTAAAAATAGGATATCCTTCATAAATTTATGAAGTTTAATATTTTCTAGGAATAGTAATGGATAAGTTACTTCTATTAGACCCGAAGCTGATAAGTGTTTTGGGAAAACACTAAATTGGCTAAAACTATCAAACTCCGGGGACATCCTAAAGCTCTTGATACCAAGCCATATACGAAAGTATATGAGTGGCCAGAATAATTACCTGGGTATGGTAACAAGTCAAGAGATGAACGAAAGTGAAATGGGTTATCGCGGATCTAAGTCAGAATTTATTAAACATGACCCACAGCCAAATATAATAAATTCTGTAAAAGAGCAACGAGTAGACGGTAGTTGGAGCATTAAAGCCAAATCCAAAAAAATGCTCTTAAGGTGTACTCTAATGGGCTTCGAAAGAAGTTATCAAATCAAAATCCCTTCTAAACAATTAAATTATTTTTCTACTTTACATTCTCATTCTTCGCAAGTTCAAAATAAAAATAGTTTAAATCCTTGGTTTGTAACAGGACTTGCAGATTCTGAAGGTACGTTTACAGTAATTATTGATAAAACTGAAAAACGTACATTAGGTTGGCGAGTTCAAGCTAAATTTCAAATAGGTTTACATCTTAGAGATTTATCTATATTATTACAAGTACAAGAATTTTTCGGAGGTATTGGCTCAATAGGTAAAAGTAGAGATATGGTATTTTATTCTGTATCAAGTGTTAAAGATTTAACAAATACTATAATACCTCATTTCTTAAATTATTATTTATTGACTCAAAAACAAGCAGATTTTTTACTTTTCAAATCTATAGTAGATCTAATATTTAATAAACAACATCTTACAATGCTGGGCTTAAATCAAATAATTAATATAAAAGCCTCAATGAACTTAGGTCTTAGTCAAATAGTTAGAACTCATTTTATAGATATTGTTCCAGTTAATAGACCTCTTATTAAAAATGACATAATACCTGATCCTCATTGGATCTCAGGATTTGTAAATGGTGAGGGAACTTTTGATTTAAAAATTTATAAGTCAAAAACTAAAACTGGATATGCAGTACAATTAAGATTTAGAATTCCACAACATGAAAGAGATACTTACCTTATAGAGGTTTTAAAAAAATATTTCGATTCAGGTAAAATAGAAAAACATACTCAATTTTCAGCAGTAACATTAGTAATAGTAAAATTTTCAGATATAATTGAAAAAATCATACCTTTCTTTGATAAATATCCTTTAATAGGTACAAAACAAAAGGATTTCAAATTATGGTGTGAAATAGCTTCAATAATGAAAGATGGTAGTCATTTAAGTATTGAAGGTTTAAATTTAATCCGAAAAATTCTCGGAAGAAAAGAATACAGGTAGAAAATAAAAAATAAATTAATTGCATGATAAATTTGACTTCCATGAGGTGATCTTCCTAAGACCAGATTATAATGGATCGAACGGGTGAATGTAGCAAAATTCTCCGAAGAGTTTTAGGAAGCGGTGAAATGCCAATCTGACCTAGTGATAGCTGGTTTTCTACGAAACATATGTAAGTATGACATCTAATCAAGATTTATGGTGGTACAGCACTGAGTTCCCAACTTTCTAAAGTTTAGGTTGCGGGGACCTCGAAAATCTTACCAATGGAAGAGAATCTCGGAATGACATAAATTGATGTTAGATATTCAGACTGCTCATGCGAAGTTGGGTAGTCAAGACGGAAACAGCCGAGAACACGAAACAAGGTCCCAAATGATTTTTAAGTGAAATTAAGGAAGTAATATATTGAATGCAGCTGTAAAGTGAGCCTGGTAGTCGCTATCTTTTAATAAACGTAATGTAACAACGTAGCAGCCAACCATTAGAATATTACGCCAAAAATTTAACGGGTCTTAAAAAATCAACCGATATCGTGTTTATTTTGAATACTATTCTCGTATTCAATATACAGGTAGTAGAACATTCAGTATACCTATGATAAAACAGTGTTTCATTGTTTTTAGGTCACTGAAGAGAGAATGCTGACATGAGTAACGTAAAAAGAAGTTATAATACTTCTCGCCGAATACGAAAGGGTTATAAGGAAAGGTTAAACCACCTTATGTTAATGCGGCCTCTAAGGACCAAAACCAAAGTTTTGGCTGATGAGTATGAAATAGAAAGTCCTAATACCCTAGTAGGGAGGACCAGGAAAATAATATTTCTTTTCACTACCGTACCCTAAACCGACACAGGTTCGTAAGTAGAGAATACTAAGGCGCAGAGCTAAAAGTTGTTAAGGAACTCGGCAAGTTCTCCTCATAAGTTTGACGACAAGAGGAACCCTCAACGGAGGGTGGCACAAAATCGGAGGCCCCGACTGTTTACTAAAAACACAATTCAGAGCAATGATGAAAAATCATAGTATTCTGGATGAAATTTGCCCAATGCCATTAACATAAGAGAGGTTATAGGTAACTGTAACTGATTGAAAGTCTGGTTAATAGCGGTCTTAACTATGAGGATCCAAAGGTAGCAAAATAAATTGGCCAGCTAAGCGTTTTGGGAAAATGCTAATGTGGGCCCAACTGCCAAACTCCGGGGAAACCCTAAAGCTTCTGATACCAAGCTATAGTCGAAAGGCTATAAGTGGCCAGAGTAATTACCTGGGTATGGTAACAAGTCAGAAGATAGATGAAAATCAAATGGGCGATCGCGGATCTAAGTCAGAAATACAAAGCCCACAGCCAAACGTATTTTCTGTAAAAGAGCAACGAGTAGATGGTAGTTATTTTGGATTTTATTCAAAATTAAGGTGTACTCTAATGGGCGGCGAAAGTCGTTATCAATTCAAAATCCCTTCTAAACAATTTACTAAAAAACTATTTTCTACTTTAAATACAAGAAATGAAACTGGAATAAATCCTTGGTTTTTAACTGGTTTTGCAGATGCTGAAGGTTGTTTTTCTATAAAAATACAACAAAATGCTAAATTAAAAATTAAATGGAGAATTAGACCAGTTTTTTCTATTACTTTACACATCAAAGATCTAGCATTATTAGAATCTATAAAAAATAATTTAGGTGTAGGAAATATAAGCAAAAGTGGAGACAAAGCGGTAATGTATGCAGTAGATTCTATTAAAGAAATTCCTGTTATCATAAATCATTTTGATAAGTACCCTTTAGTAACACAAAAACTTTCTGACTACTTAATATTTAAAGAATGTTTTGAAATTATTAAGCAAGGTTATCATTTAACAGAAACAGGTTTATTAAAAATAATAGGCTTAAAAAGTAATTTAAATTTAGGACTACCTGTTAAGGTAAAGGAAGCTTTTCCCCCCGAAGAGGTACCTAAAGTTAATAAGTCAGAATACAAGTTTAATGGTATACCTAATCCTTTTTGGATCTCAGGATTTACTAGTGGTGAAGGTTCTTTCCAGATTTTGTCTAGAAGTTCCAACAATGAATTATTTGCTAGATTTAGTATACATTTACATCTTAGAGACCTAGAAGTCTTAGAAGGAATTTCTGCTTATTTTAAGGAAAAGGAATCTGATATAAAAAAATTAAGTCTAAGCGAAAAAAGTGCTCAACTGCAAATCTCTAAAATTTCAGTTGTTAACAATATAGTTGTACCTTTTTTTAAAAAACATCCTCTATTAGGGATGAAAAGTTTGGATTTTATAGATTTTTGTACAGTATGTGATATCTTAAAAACTAAAAAACATCTAACTTCTAAGTCAGTGTATAACCAAATAATAGAAATAAAATCAGGTATGAATTTAAATAGAAAATAGTAAATTAAAAAATATGTAAATTGCATGATAAATTTGAACAGCCGTGTTAAATGTGGTCTTGTATCAATAGTGTAACGATGGTCTCACTGTCTCTACAACTTGCTCAGTGAAATTGAATTACCCGTGCAGATGCGGGTTGCCTCCAGGTGGACGGGAAACTTAAATTATATCTGGAATAAAATTAAAATGCGACTAGCTAAGTTTACTATAATAATGTTGTGTAAACCAACCAGATAACCCATTATCTGAGCTCAAACAGCATGTTTTCGGAGTAATCCTAAATCATGAAGCCTGTTTATATGTAATATTCAATATGGGAAAAGTAATTAAATTGAATATCTCATATAAGAGCTAGATACCTATGAACAATGTAATGTGAATTCACGTCAGAAGCGGTATGATTGATTGTAGAAAGACGTTCCCGTGTTTTTCTTAATGGGTCTAAATGTCTCATAACGTATAGTGGAGTTCTAAGGGTATCATTAAAGTATTATAGTAAAAACTAGGTAAGCCCAATAATAACCAATTTACAAGAATTAGTAATTGGAGGTTTATCTGCGAAGATAAATAGCTATTAGTGGGTATAGGATATTCAAAAAAGCTAAAGTCTTGTTGTAATGACAAGGATAGGTTCAGTTGAACTAATCTGAAAGGATGCTGACTTTGAATTAGTGTTAAGTTATAATTGTTTTAAATTTTTATTAGAAGTAATAAAACTGAAATTTTATTTAATTATAGTACGAGCTCCAATTAATCCAAAGTAGGTTAAGCCTGCACTAATGTATTTAGTATGCTAATAACATATTTAAATTAAATTAAAAAACTATGAATATGATAAATAGAAATTTTACTAAACCTAATCAAAATTTAATACCTTGGCAGGTTACAGGATTAACAGATGGTGAAGGATCATTTGTTTATTCTATAACTAATACAGGTAAAGGCTCAACAGGCCAAAAATTAAGTTTAGAATTTAAAGTAACACAAAAAACACATTCAGAAGGAGTATTTTATGAACTTAAAGAATATTTTGGGTGTGGTAATGTAGTTATAGATAATAGAAAAACAGATACTAAAAAATTTCATATTAATTCTTTAAAACATATTTTAGAAAAAGTAATACCTCATTTTGATGAGTATCCTTGTCTTACTTCTAAAGAATTTAATTATAAAGATTGGAAAGAAATTTGTCTTATCATGAGTAAAAAAGAACATTTGAACATATCAGGAATGGAAGAAGTAAATCAAATAGTATCATTAATGAATAAAAATAGATCTTTTGAAGATAAATATAACCATTGTAAATCTTTTTTAGGTTTATCAGATAATGAAGTAAATTTTAATTTACCAAATCATTGGGTACAAGGTTTTTTAACAGGTGAAGGTTTGTTTTATCTTTATTTAAATGGTACAGTTATTAATCCTTCTCTTGAATTAGGTCAAAATAGTCATGATGTAGCTATTTTAATAGCGCTTAAAAAATTTTTCAATGGTGGTTATATAAAACCTAAATATAAATTTAATGATTTAGAAGAATGTAAAAGTTCAAGATCTCTAAATAGATTTATTCTAAGAAATACAGAAACTATTATCCAATTTGTAGATCAATATCCTATGTTAACTAGAAAACATCTAGATTACGTAGATTGGAAAAAAGTTGTAGAGTTAAAAATTAAAGGTTTACATAAAACAGAAGAAGGTTTAGCTTTAATAAATGAAATAGTATCAAAAATGAATTCTAAACGTGATTAAATTCCTAGTTTAAAATTTTAAACAATTAACATAAACTTAATGCTTGAGCTGTATGCGATGAAAGTCGCACGTACAGTTCTTAGAGGATGTCAAAGTTGTAAAACTTGGCGGAGCCTCAACAGACCCTATGCAGCTTTACTGTAGTTAGCTATCATATTGATCTACAACAACCTTAGTTAATAGGAATTAGGGATGTCGATAGACGAAAGATGGAATACCTTCTGACTTTGGTTGGGTTAATATTTACCTTGTAATTTAAACCGCCAGGCGGGAAAATAAAAAATTTAAGGGACAGGTGGCTAATTGGCAGTTTGACTGGGGCGGTCGTCTTTGATAAAGTAGCAAAGTACATCCAAAGATATTTTTTTTAATTTATCATTATGCCTTTGGGCTTTTTTGATAATAAAAAAAACATAGTAAAGGTTTAAACTATGTAGAATATAAATAATTTGCTTTACGCTTATTATTTGTATTATTTTTAACATAAGGTAGAGCTAGAAAATTGAATGGAGATCAATCAACCAGTGAGAAAGGTTGTAATCGGCGTAATGGCGGAAAGCATGCCTAACTGAAAGACTTAGAAGTCGCACAGATACGTAAGTAGGGCATAGTGACCCTTCGCTATAATATGGAATAGACGGGGATCAATCGATAAAAGTTACGCTAGGGATAAATTGTTGTCCTCTTCTATTGGAAAATAGAAGTAATAAATCGGGTGAATTGCAAAAACCACTTATTAAAAAATAAGTAAATTTGCAGCGAAGCTTACTTCTACACAATTATCGAAGTAATAACGTTCAACGACTAGAAAGTGAGTAGTGTAAACAATAATCTTTCCACGAGCGCCCGGCGTCTTTATTGAACTAATTTAAACATTAATGTATATATAATAAATCTGCTGCTAACATATTTTTATTATAATAGATAAATAAATAAATAATTAGTTTAAATGAAAAATATATTAAAAAATGAAGTAATAGGTTTAGGACCAAATAGTGCTAAACTTAAAGAATACAAAGATAGTTTAATTGAATTAACTATAGAACAAAAAGAAGCTATAATAGGTTTAATGTTAGGTGACGCAAGTCTACAATCTCCGCCGACCTCGTGGAGGATAATAATGGTAAAACTTATAGAATTAAGTTTGAATGGGGAGATAAAAACAAAGCTTATGTATTGCATGTCTTTAACCTTTTTGATGAATGGGTATTAAGTCAACCACATAAAAAAGAAAGAATAAGTCCTAAAGGTAACCTTGTTATAAATTGGGGTTTTCAAACCTTTAGCCATAAAGCTTTTAATTATTTGGCTGAATTATTTCTATTAGATAAAGGTGGGAAAAAAGGCATAAGTGAAAATCTTGTACTGGATCATTTAACTCCTAGAGGTTTAGCTTATTGGTTTATGGATGATGGAGGTAAATTAGATTATAATAAAAACTCTAAGAATAGAAGTGTAGTATTAAATACTCATAGTTTTACAGACTTAGATGTTGAAAAAATGTGTGATCAAATAAGTAATAAATTTGATTTATTATGTGAAGTTAGATCAAACAAAAATAAAAAAATTATTGTAATTAAAGATACTAGTTATCCTAGATTTTATCAGTTAATAAACCCTTATTTACTGGAAGAAATGAAATATAAATTACCTAAATTTCCTTTATAGTTGTTTTATAGTTAATAAGACGAAGACATAGTCTGAACTTACCTGTGAAGGTAAGAAGTAAATTTTAAATAGTTTACGTTAACATTTTTGAACAGGCTGATAGCCGGTGAGAGTACACATTGTCCCGGCTGTTTGGCACCTTGAATATTAAAAAAATAATAACTTAAAAATAAACAACTTAATTAAAAAAATAAAATAGTCCATTAATTTATTTTAAATTAATGATAAAGGTATATAATATATCCTTCTTACTTTTTATTTCATCAGAAAAGATAAACAATTCTTGGTTAAACCTACTTGATTTACCACAGCCACTCCTTTAGTATCTGTATTTCAATTTCTAGGCCACTTCCTGGTTAAAGAGGTTGGACAGAAAATAAGATTTGTGGTTTGTAGTGATTCTTGTTTACGACCTTTATTTTAATAATCTTGATTTATTAAAATAACAGAGGTTGGTCAAATAATATAAATTTTTTTTAATGTCTAAAGTTTTACTACTGATGAAGTAGGTATTCTTAGAGATGCTTTAAGTTCTAATTTTGATTTAACTACTACTATTCATAATAAAAAAAGTAGTAGTGGTTCAGTGTTTGAAAGAATCTACGTTAATAAAAGCTCTTTAGATACAATAAAACCAAGACTGGTTCCACATTTACATGATTCTATGCTTTATAAAATTAACTTAGAAAATTCTTTTAAACAAGATACTGAAGGTTTTGTAAGTGAATCTGACCTTATATCTGATATTGACATATTTGATAGTGTTTAATTATAAGTTTTATTTAGGCATCGGGGAATATAGGTAGCAATATTTATATTGAAGTTGGCTATTTGCTGGAACACCCTTAAGTTTTAAGTACTATTTTTAATAATAGTTAAAATCTTAAAATTGGGCGATCAGCAGGGAAATAAGGTACTTAGGGTTGCAACTATGAGTATCTTACCCCTTAACGACTACACGCCAACATCCAGGAGCAACATAAATGTACTATTATGCTGGATGAAGATATAGTCTATCTTAATTGAAAGATTAAGTCCTCTCCTCACCGAGGAGGGGAAGTATATTTTATATACTATTATTTGCGATGTCGACTCAACCTATCCTCCGGGGGTAGAAGCTTGGAAGGGTTCGGCTGTTCGCCGATTAAAAGGTTACGCGAGTTGGGTTTAAATAACACAATATAAAATTAATTATCTTAATCATAGAAGTGTAAAATTAATGCAGCTAACATATTTATTATAAATAAAAATTTTTTTACACGAAACAATGAATAACAATAATAATACAAATACTAATTTACCACAAGAACTTAACTCAATATTAATAGGTATAATGTTAAGCGATGGAGGATTATATAGATCTTCTCCTACAGCTAATGTTAGATTTGAAATGAGTTTTGGAGAAAAATATAAATCTTTAGCTTTTCATATTGGTGAATTATTTAAAGATTATATGAGTAATCCAGTAAAACCTGTAGAAATTAAAGGTAAAAATAAAGTTTATATTAATTATAGACTTAAAACAAAAACTTTACCTGTATTTAATTCTTACTTTGAAATGTTTTATAAATTTAACCATTTAACAAATAAATATGTAAAAATAGTTCCAGATAATATTATTGATTTGATGGATCCTATTGTATTAGCTTATTTAATACAAGGAGATGGAAATTTTGACAAAAATAGGAATAGAGTTAGAATTTATACTAATAGTTATAAAAAACAAGAAGTTGAAAATTTAGCTTTGGCTATTAATACTAAATTAAATATTTATACTGCACCACTTTACGATAGAAAAGATCAATGGATTTTAACTATTGGTGCTAAGAATTTAGAATTTTTAAGAGAATTAGTTATTCCTTATTTTCATCCTACTATGTATTATAGATTAGGATTATAATTTTATATTGATAACAAGCCCCATCTTATCTTAATAAGATGAAAACCGGATTAAATGCAAGGAACACTGTGTTTAACAGTCAATTTGCAGCCAAGCGTGAAATAGTGAATAATTATTTACCTTAATCTAGGAAAGATAATTAATATTTCATGAAGGTTCAACGACTAACAGGTGAGTAGCACTAACAATAAACCTGACACGAATATCCGGCATTCTATCTTCTTGACATAGGAGAAAGTGAATGATGATATAGTCTGAACAATAACGTGAGTTATTGAAGTAGTGAATAAAATGCATTACGATAACATAATTGTTAATACGACGTGAAATTTTCCAATTTAAAATGTTGCGTAGCTGCTAAAACATGTTGAATAAATAGAATAAAAAATACAAAATAAATATGAATATGAATAATAATAATTTTTCTTTAGTCAAAAGAAGTAAACGAGAAGGTTCTTCTTTATATCAATTATTTCCTATTAACCATAGAACTAAATATCCTGTTTTTTTGATAAATTAATGGAAAGAATTCAAAGTTTAAAAATAAGTTATAATAAACTTGAATCAATTTACGTTTACCAAAATGTAGATTTAAATAAAAAGTCATTTTTTAAAGATCTTAAAAATAAGGGAGGTATTTATTTGTGGTGGTGTAAAGATACAGGATTATTTTATATTGGTTCTGCTAAATCTTTTGTAGGTAAAAATGGTAGATTAAATGAATATTTTCAAAAGAATAGACTTTTAAATACTAATAACTCTAAAATAAGCAGAGATATTGCTAAAGATATGATAAGTTATCCTAAATCAAACTGGAATCTTATTATTCTTGAAGTTTTAGATGTTACTGATACTGATTTAGGCTTAATTAAAGAAAAAGAACAATTTTGGATGCTGTTACTTCCAACATATAATCGAAGTTTAGTTGTAGGTTCAAATGATGGTTTAAGTTTGCCTGAAGAAAAACGGAAAACTATGTCTACTTTAATATATGTTTACGAAATCTCAGATAATGGTAAATTAATACCAAATTCTGAACAAAAAATATATGGTATCAAAGAATTAAGTAGAATAGGTCTAAAAAGTATGTTTTCTAATCTAACTACAAGATTAAGTGTTTGGGATATACAAGCTCATATTAAATCCGGTATACCTTTCAAAAATAAATTCCTATTACTTAAAGATCCTTTAACTCCTGAACAACAAGTTAATTGGCTTAGCATCTCTAAGCATTCAATTGAAAAGAAAAGGTTAGGAGTTTGGGTGTATGATTTTAATACTTTAAATTTTATAGAATATTTCGATACTGTAAAGGCTTGTCGATATAAATATAAAATACCTTTAACTACATTTCAACGAATAAGAAAACATCGACTAAATTATAAAGGATACTTATTTAGTAATTATGAGTTATAGTGAACTTTTTTTTTTAATTTTTGCCCCCTTTATTATAATTATTCAACAATTTTAAACTGACTTGCGTCGTTAAAGGAAACTATATGCTGAAACACTCTTAAGCTTTTGGTACTAAATAATAGTAAAAATCCATTGAGATTGAGCAATCAGCAGAAAATCAAAAGTATCTAAATTAAATAAAAAATAATTGCGTTTAATTAGATAAATAGACTTCTCAGAGGCTATATGTTTCCGTTCTGTTTTTTTTAATAGAATGTGATATAGTCCAAACTAGTTAGAAATTAACTAGACGCAGAATCTTTTTGATCTGCAATATATAAGGAGTCAGTATGGTCCCTATCTTCTGGAGGGAAAAATAGTAAAAAGGGGCAGACCTTCTAGTACGAAAGGATCAATAGGCTGTGTTTCTCTAGTGTACCAATTGTTTATATCTTTTTAAATTAAAAAAGATTAAAGCATAGTTGGGTAGCCACAAACATGATAGATAAGCGCTGAATGAATATTAAGCAGGAAGCTATCCCCTAGATACTATCATATTAACTAGTCAACTTCATCCTCGTGGATGAAAGATAAGAAATAGTTAATTTTTAATAAGAAATAGAACATTTCTAAATAGGATGCAAATGAAAGTGTTGTGAAACATTTAGTTTAGCATTACTAATTTATTATTTAGACTGGATGTTAATAATTGTTATTCATTTTTTATTTTATAATTTCTCAGTTTTATTAAATAAGAGAATATATAAAATTTATTTTTTTTTTTTGGATATTTTTATATTTCTAAGGGTTTAGAGAATCAAGCTCATTTTAATATTTATTACTGTTATTGTGCGGCATTTCTTAATAAAATTTAGATTTTTCCTTTCTAACTGATTTTAGATATAATCAGTTTAAAAAAAATTTTTATCTTCTTAATTATTGTTATATTAAAAAAATGAAAAACTTATTAGAATTTTTAAATAAAAGTAAATGATTCAATGTTTATGAATAATAAAAAAAGATTATACCTAATAATTAAAATATTAATCCTATTAATAATCTATATATAATATATATTTACATTAAAAGTTGTTAAGATTTTGCTTCAAACCATTAATAGTTTTTATAAATAAATAGATACATTTTTATTATCTATATAATATTTCCAATAATAATTTATGAGATTTATATTTATATAAATAATGATACTTTTTAATCTTGGATGTAAAATTTTTGTAAGTAAATATACTTCTTCTAAAGATTTCTAGATAAATTGTTTTATTTACTCTATAAGTTTGTAATAATTTTTCCTTCTTATTAAACTTTTGGGAAAGGTAAATACTGTGGGTAAGTAAAAAAAAAGTTGATGGTAAATTGACTCTTTTTACTATCAATTTAATTATAAATGAAGATAGATGATAAATTTAGTAGCTGTTCATTTATAAAAAGTGATGAATAATAGATTTATAAAAAAATAAAAATAAAAAAAATATTTATTTTTTAATTAAATATTTTTTATATATTTGGTGGTTATACTGATGGATCTTTTTATAGTATTTTAGAATTAACTAACCAATATATAGAAATTTAAGTTAATTGAAGTATTACTGTAAAAATTATTTCAAACCTTTAGAAAATAATATATATAAATATATAAATAACAACTTTTAATTTAAATCCAAATAGATACCTCTTATAAAATAAGTTATACAAATAGTTCCACTCTATCTATAGTTCCAACAGAAAAATAATCCATCCATTAAAAATAATTAAAATAAGATAAGTGGCAGTTATAATTGAAGAATATGAATAATTTAACACATATTTCCTCCAATAGAATAATAATATTAAGGATTTTATATAAAATATAAATCCCTTAAATTAATAATACTTAAATTGTATTTTTTAATACACAATCTAATGCTTAATTTTAATAATATCTTTCTAGGTTGGTGTAGCAAAGTAAAAAAAAAAGTGTAAAAAATTATAAATTTTATAATTTTTTTAATTAAAGAACAAAAATAAAAAACTTAAAAGAGAGTAGTAGTTTTGTCTTTTTTGATAGTATTTTTTCTTTCTTTTTTGTTTTATAAAGAGTTAAGTTTACAGTTGGTTCTGTAGTAAATTTGCAAAGTTTATTGTGAGGTTCGATTCCTTCTTATTTCTCGTATAATATTATAATAATAATCTTATATATAAAATTAGTTTACAGATAAGAGTCAATTTTTTTTTTGTTACAGTGTTAAATTTAAATGTTTAATATTAACTATTTAGTTAAAAAAAAATTTTTTATTTTCTTTTTCGAGTAAATGCCATCAAGAATTCTTCTTACTGGACAATTAAATATGTATAATTTATATAATATATACATATTTAAAATCTTATAATATTCTGATTCAGTCTATATAAGATTATATAAAATATATTTATTATTAAAAAATTTTTTTTTTTTATTATTATGACAAGATTTTTCCTTAAAGATCTTTTGAAAATTGGGGCTGGAGTTATTTTGGGTGTTGCAACACATCATTATGGAGGACAAATGTTAAATAAAAGTAATGCTGATGCTGAAGCCAAAGCACAAGAAATTAAAGATGGCAAAACAGATGAAATGATTAATATGCTTAAAGATGTGAAGTCTATGTTAGATGATTGTATGACAAAAGTCGACAAAAGCAATGAAAATGCTAAAATCTCCACAGAGATGGGTAACAAATTTAAATCTAAATTAGATGAAATGGTAGAAAGCGCTGAAAGTTTAAAAGAATTACATGTTGATGCTAATACTGCAAAAATTTTAGACCAAAAAATGGAAATAGTTAAGAGAGCATCAATTGAAATTAAGGAAATGATTGATCATTTGTCTAATGGAAAAAATAATTTTCTTTCAGATTTTAATTTACAAGTGTTATATGATTTCTTAGATAGTTTAACATTATTAGAAGAATCAGCATTTATACATTTACTTGTCTTTTTTATATTATTAATGTGTATATTTAATATTATTTCAATATTTTTTGGTAATGAAATGATTAGATACTTCAAACTTGAAGAAAGATTTCCTAAATTGGGTTTATTCTTTAAGTTACGAGCAACATTTCAAAGATATTATCTAATTTGGAATCTTTTTATTATGGTGTCCGTTAGTTTATTAGGTATATTTTTAAATCTATTAGTTTTCTACTAAAACTCTTTTTAATTCTCAGTTCGATTTAATTTCAAAATAAAGATTTTTTTTTTAATAACTTATATTAATTTTAGTTAAAAATTTTATTAATATAATTCTCCCCTTATTAGTTGTATTAACAACGATACAACTACAATGCAAATACACATAAATTTAAACAATAACTACTGATTTTTAAATTATATTTAATTTAGATTAACTAAATATTGATTTAAATACTAATAAATTTAATAAATAATCTTAGAACAAAATAATTTATTAGTCAAGATTTAAGGAGGTATAAATTTACAGTATAATACTATCTGTTTATTAACCCCTTAGATTTTTCTATATTATCAGCTTATGAAGCATTTATTTTATAACAATTTGTTAATTTCGTTAAAAATATAACTAGTAAATAATAATAGGTTATTTACTAGTTTTAATTATATTTGCCTATTCTTAAAAATGAAAATAAAAAAAAAAACAAAATCAAATAACCAAAAATAATTAAATTTTTAATAAATGGTTGAGTTATACATATAAATTAGATAATAATTTATTAACTCCAAATCATCTTAAATTGGCCCTTAATGGTTTTAAGAATGAAATCTTAAATCATTTAGAGGATAAAGAATACAAGTAACTTGTATTTAAAATTAAAACAACTGATAAAATGTTTAGAACTATTTCAACTTTGCAAAGAATAAATATATTTGATATTGAAGAAATAGAAGAACTATTCAATGAAATTTTGGGGCGCTTTAAAATAGTAATTATAGTCAAGTTAAAATAGATGAAATATTATTTGAATATAAACTCATTGATTACTGCTTTAATATTAAAAGCTCAAAAATCAATAAACCTAAAAAAAAAAAATAGAGTAAAACCAAATACTTTAAATTGGGGTGGTTTTAATTACCTTAAACGATGGATTTATTTGATTGGGGTGATGTTAACTTCATGTTTAATGACACAACAGCTATAGTTTATAAATTTAATTCTACTGCTGAATATCATGTTAAATTTAATGGTTTAAGTATGGAAGTTGAATATGTTTATAAAGGTAAAACTTTATTTAAATTCATAGATGAATTACTAGATAAGGAAAATCTTGGTAGTTTTAATAGAATCATTAAAAACCAAAAATATCAATTTTTAGACGGTAAAATTTTATACAAAGAAAGAATCTGTAATTATAAAATTATCAAACCATTACTAGCTAAACCTTATTATAATAACAAATTTATTACTATGGACTTAGAAACAAGAAATGTTAAAGGTATATTAGTACCTTATGCTATTGCATTATTTGACGGTGAAAATAGTAAAACATTTTATGTTACTGATTATAAAGATCATAACGATATGGTTATCTCTGCTATTAAATCTATAATGCTAAGACGATATAACGGTTATAAAGAATATTGACATCAATTTATTTTCTTTTATGGTATCTTCTTATTAAATAAAAAAGTCTCTTTAGCTGATAGTATTCAACCAATTATTAATGAAAATAGATATGTCAATACTAAATTTAAATTTTATGATAATGAATATAAGTTAGAATTTAGAGATTCACTTTTAATGGTTCCTGTTTCATTAAGAAAGTTAGCTAAAGCATTTGATGTTGAAGATAAAACTATTTTCCCATATAACTTTTTTAGTGAAGATACTTTTTTTAAGAATTATGCAGGTTAAGTTCCTAATTATAAAATACTTTTATCCTCTAACTGAAGAAGAATGTAATCAATATTATCAAGAATTTAAAGGTAAACCAAACCATGGAATCTTAGAGATGAAACTCTAAAATATAGTGTCCAAGATTGTGTTACTCTTTATCAAGTCTTAGATAAATTTTTTAAACAAAACTTTTTAATGAATGGAGTTAAGGCATCTGATTATGTATTTCTACCTAGTTTAAATTATGCTAAATTTAGAACGAGATTTTTAAATGACTTCGAAATTCCTGTTATAAATGGTGAAAGGTATGACTTCATTAAAAATAGTTATTATGGTGGAGCAGTTGATATTTACAAACCATATGGAAGACATCTTTATTGGTATGATGTTAATTCTTTATATCCTTATATTATGAGAAATTATCCTCTACCGGTAGGACAACCTAAAATTGTAGTTGGTGATTCATCATTTATTGAAACTATTATTAAAGATGAAAATAAATTTAGTTTCGTTGTAGTTGAAATTGAGTGTCCAGATAAAAGAATAGTATCTTTTATTCTACCGAAAAAAACAAAAAAAAAAAATAAATTTAATTCTGTTGAAAAAACTATAGGACCTGTTGGTAAATGGGGAGTTGTCTATACTTCTATTGAAATATTAAGAGGTTTAGAATTAGGTTATAAATTTAAATATTATAAATGTGTATACTTTAATGCACAAAATTCTATTTAAAGATTTCGTTTATTTTTTATTATGATATTAAAAAGAATATTCATAAAAATTCCAGTTAATATACAATATTAAATTATATGTTAAATAGTCTATACGGTAGATTTGGAATGTCTCCAAATTTGGATAAACATATTGTTGCAGATGAAAATGAATCAATTAAATTAAAATTAAAAAAAAATTTTTTTTAGGGTAGTAATATAAAAACTTTCTAAATTTATTAAAAATTTAATAAATAAAACTATTTTTAATAAAATTAATAGTTAATGACAGAATTTTTTTTTTTAATAAAATAGAGAGATATTAAATTAAAAATATCTTATAAAAAAATCAAAAAATTTTTTTTTTTTAATAATAAAAGAGATATTAATTAGTTTTTTTATAAATTCCCTTTTTTTTTTAAGTTTTGTCTTTTTTGATTTGTATTTTTTCTTTTTTGTTTTATAAAGAGTTAAGTTTACAGTTGGTTCTGTAGTAAATTTGTAAAGTTTATTGTGAGGTTCGATTCCTTCTTATTTCTCGTATAATATTATAATAATAATCTTATATATAAAATTAGTTTACAGATAAGAGTCAATTTTTTTTTTTGTTACAGTGTTAAATTTAAATACAAAAATAGTCCTTTTTAAGGCTTAATATTAACTATTAAGTTAAAAAAAATTTTTCTTTTTCGAGTAAATGCCATCAAGAATTCTTCTTACTGGACAATTTAATTATATTATTATATAATATATACATATTTAAATCTTATAATATTCTGATTCAGTCTATATAAGATTATATAAAATATATTTCTTATTATTATTATTTTTTATTATGAATATTACAAAAGCACAATTAATAAACCTTTTTAGAGGAGCAACTGCAGTTATAGGTGGTGTTGCTATGCATCACTATGGAGGTCATTTTTATCTCGTATAGAAACTATTGCTGAAAATAAAGCACAAGATATGATAGATCAAAAACTTGATTCTCCTATAGATAAAGATAATGCTGTTAAGAGTTCTTTAGAGTATATAAGAGAAAGAATAGATACTAAAAGTGAGGAAAGTGTTACTATAGAACCAAAACAATTGGAAGATATTAAAACTAATGTTGAGATAGTATCAAATAAGGGTCAAATTCTTATGGATAAATTAAATGATTTAACTCCAAAAGAAAAAGTAGAAAGCCTAAAAGATATGTTAGGTGCTGCAAAAAGATTATCAGAAATATTAGATAGTTTGTACAAAGGTGGTAATAAGTTTATTTCTGATTTTAATTTGTAAGTGTTATATGATTATTTAGATAGTTTAACTCAAATACAAGAAGGAGCATTTATACATATATTTCTCTTTTTAACTATATTTTTTAGTGTATTGAATATTATAACTATTTTCATAGGAAATGAACTAATTCGATATTTTAATCTTGAAGAAAAATACCCTAAATTAGCTTTTTTATTAAAATTGCGAGCTAAATTTCAAAGATTTTACTTACTATGGAATTTATTTTATATATTATTGGTTTGTTCTATATCGATAGGATTTAATTTGTTAATTTTATTTTACTCATAAATATTAAATTTTATAAGGTTTCCCCCTTAAAATAATATATAATTTAAGTAAAATAAATAAGATTATTTCATGTTTTACAGATTTACATCACTATGAAATAGTAGCTTTCTCAACTTTAGCTGTATTTTTTGTTTTAGGTCTATTAGCTCTAGGTTATGTTTTTTATTCTTTATGAATATCCCTTTAATATCTCTTTATTATTTTTTTTTTTTTGGTTACTAAAAAAAAAGTAGCAGTTTAGTCCTTTACGAGATTGAAAATAAAAGAAAGAATATAATTAAAATAAAACTATTAATAATATAAATATTCTCCCCTCCATCCCGAACAGATGGTGTCATTTTTATAGATAATTAAAAAAAATTTTTTTTTAAAGAATTTGAATTAAAGTCTTCAAGTGTAGAAAGTGTTAACTATTTTAAAAGTAGTAGTTATTTACATATTTATTTATATGTTATTTTAATTATCATTATGGCCTTAGTATTATAATTATTATTGTTATTTTTATTTTTATAATTTAATGTATTTTCTTTTGTTTTAGCATTTAGGTTTCAAGTAACTTTCGTTGTTTTTTTTTTCTTTTATTTTTATAGAAGTCTTTATTTTTTGCATATAATTTCTTAAATTAAAAATTGTTAATCTAATTACTATTTATAAATTTAGTTAGTTTAATATGCAATTTTCCTTATATTAAGGTGGGTAAGGGGATTACGATTTTTTATTTCTGTAATCCCCTTATACATATATTCAATTTAATAAAAATATTACCTAAAATTAGTAAGGTAGAAATATAAAAAATTTAAAAAATAAACTATTTTTAATTAAATTTAATTAATTGTTATTTATTTTATCAATAAAAGAGAGATATAAAATATAAAAAATTTTAAATAAATAAAATCAATTTTTTTAATTAATTCTATAATTTTATATTAAAAGGGGGTATTAATTAGTTTTTTTTGTTTTTTGTTTTTTGTTTTTTGTTTTTTGAAAGAAGAATAGGTTAATTCTTTCAATTAGTTTTTTTTAGTTTAGTTTTGTCTTTTTTGATAGTATTTTTTCTTTCTTTTTTGTTTTAAAGAGTTAAGTTTACAGTTGGTTCTGTAGTAAATTTGCAAAGTTTATTGTGAGGTTCGATTCCTTCTTAACTCTCGTATAATATACATATAAAAATATATAAATTTAAATATAGTTTACAGATAAGAGTTGATTTTTTTTTTTGTTACAGTGTTAAAATTTTATAAAGGTACTTTTTAAGGTTTAATTTTAATTATAAACTTAAAAAAAATTTTTTTTTAAATAAGTTTTATTTTCTTTTTCGAGTAAATGCCATCAAGAATTCTTCTTACTGGACAATTTAATTATATTATTATATAATATATACATATTTAAAATCTTATAATATTCTGATTCAGTCTATATAAGATTATATAAAATATATTTCTTATTATTATTATTTTTTTTTTACTCATGATTCAATACAATTTAATATTAAATATAATTAATATCATCATAAATTTAATAGATGTTTTATTAGTTTTATTACCTGTTTTACTTTCAGTAGCTTTTATGACTATAGTAGAAAGAAAACAATTAGCAGCCCATCAACGAAGAGTAGGACCGAATACAGTAGGTTACTACGGAGTATTACAACCTTTTGCCGATGCTTTAAAATTAATTCTTAAAGAAACGGTGGTTCCATCTCAATCAAATAAAGTCTTATTTTACTTAGCACCAGTTTCTACTTTAATTTTTAGTTTATTAGGCTGGGGTATCATACCTTTTGGAGAAGGTTTAACTTTATTTGATTTTCCTTTAGGAATATTATATACTTTAGCTCTATCTTCTTTAGGGGTATATGGAGTATTATTTGCTGGATGGTCAGCTAATTCTAAATATGCTTTTTTAGGTAGTTTAAGATCTACAGCAGCAATGATAAGTTATGAATTAATATTAAGTTCTGCAATACTAATAATTATTTTATTAACAGGATCCTTTAATTTTACAAGCATTATTGAAAGTCAACAAGCTATATGGTTTATAGTACCCTTATTACCTGTATTTATTATATATTTTATTTCTATTTTAGCTGAAACAAGTAGAACTCCTTTTGATTTACAAGAAGCTGAATCTGAATTAGTTGCTGGTTTCTTTACTGAACACAGTTCCATTATTTTTGTTTTCTTTTTCTTAGCTGAATATAGTTCTATTGTTTTGTTTAGTTGTATAACAGCTATTTTATTCTTAGGTGGTTATAATATCCCTAATTTAATAGTAAATGACACTTTCTTTAATATACAATCTATAGTTTTAGGTTTAAAAACATGTATTTTCTGTTTTATGTTTGTATGGTTTAGAGCAACTCTTCCTAGATTAAGATATGATCAATTAATAGAATTCTGTTGGTTAAATTTATTACCTGTAGTTGTAGCATTTATTATATTAGTTCCTAGTATATTAGTTGCTTTTGATATAGCACCTTACTAATCAATTAAAAAAATTTTTTTTTTTTTTAATAATTACCCCCTTAATATCATTAAATTTCTTTGGTTCTTAAAAGAGTAGTAGTTTTGTCTTTTACGAGATTGAAAATAAAAGAAAGAATAAAACTAAAATAAATAATGATTTTCCCCTACATTTCTAAGATAAGTTGTCATTTTTAAAATAGATAAGTTAAAAAAATTTTTTTATTTGATGAATTTTTTTATTTTTAATATATATATATATAAGCTTATTAAACATCTTTTTAGATATTTATAGCTTGGTACAGTGTGTTAAGAATAATAACTAAGATATATTATTATATATAATAAATTTTTCCTTAAAAAATATCAAAGACGGAGTCTTTGTGGTAAGAAAAAAAAATAATATTATATATAAAAATATAAATATTTTATTAAAGCTTACTGCTTAAAAAATAAAGTGATCTTAAAAATGAGCATTAACTAAGGTCATTTTTGTTAAAGTTTGTAAAATATATTAAAAAAAAAAAGTATTAAATATAAAATTTTATTAAATTAGTGCGAGCTTTTAAATCCCATCCTTTACTTAGACTTGTAAATTCTTATCTAATAGATTCTCCTGAACCAGCGAATATTTCTTATTTATGGAATTTTGGGTCTTTATTAGGTACTTGTTTAATTTTACAAATATTAACAGGTATCTTTTTAGCTATGCATTATCAACCACATGTAGATTTTGCATTTAATTCAGTTGAACATAAATCCTCTCATTTGTGTTCTTAAAACTTCGCTATTTTGCTGGAATACCCTTAGAGCTTTTGGTACTTTAATCTAGTAAAAATTCAAAAGATTGGGCAATCAGCAGGAAACTAACAAGTAAAAAATTAGTAGGATCCTCAGAGACTACACGCGAAGATCTCGCTTAACTGCGCCGAGTTCGAGATAAAATATATTCCGATCAATCATGAAAGTGATTGCTAACGTATTGAATACAATAAGTATTTTTACCTTTACCTATGGCTTATTTAATAAGAAAGAACCCTTGCCAATAAATAAATAACAATTTTCTAGTTGGTTAGCCGGTTTTATTTATGGGGAAGAGAGCTTCCAAGTATTTTTAGACAGAGTCTATTTAAGATTCATTGTTTATAATTAGACTCCATAAAGATGATATAAACGTATAAAAAAATAAAGATTTTTAGGAGTAGGAATAGTAGTCAAATAAGGTAATAGTTGTGTATTTATTATTAGTAATGTTAAAGAATTAATAAACGTTCTTTTCTCATTACTAGATAAATATATTTTATATACCACTAAATGGTTAGACTACATTGATTTTAAAAAGGTAGTTTTATTTCTTTCTGACTCAAAAAAACAAAACTTTCTTTATCTGAAATCGAAAAAAAAAAAAAATAATAAGAGTCATCTGAACTCCGGTAGAACTGAATATAATTATATCTTAATTCCTCCCCGAAGGAGGGTAAATCCTTTTTGGTTCTTAGGATTTATTGAAGGAGAAGGTACATTTGGTTTTAAAAACTTAAGCCCTTTTTTTCAATTAGGGTTACATATTAGAAGCTTATATGTATTGTAAGCTATTTCTAATTCTTTACAATCAATACCTAAAGGTTTTTAATTTAGTTTAAGGTCTGAAGCTCCTAACGTTATCTATAGTTTTAATAATAAAAAAAAAACAGATGTATCATTAATTTCTATTTTAAATATTGATGCATTATATGATTATTTAGTATTCTTCTTATTAGATCTGCCATTTCAAACTAGAAAAGGCGAAGACTTTTATTATAGGTGTATCGTACTTAACTTACATAAACTAGGTGACTTCTATTTACAAGAAGGTCTAAACTTAGCTTATTTAATTTCTCAGTTTATAAATACTTGTAGATATAGTATAAATCCTACTCCAGGTAAAGCTCCTAATTTAGCTGATATTAAAAAAGTATTAAATCTAAACCTTCCTGTTACACTTACACCGAGTATGTTACATGTAGACTTAGCTAAAGCTTTTGCTACTAAAGTTAAAACAAGAGCTATTTGGGTTTATGAAAATGGTGTTCTATAAAATGGAAGTCCTTTATCTTCTTTTGCTTCTGCTATGGGGTTATTCAAAAACCCTGGGAGAAGAAGTATTGAAACCGGAAAAATCATAGGAGGTAGATCTACTTTTTATTCAAAGCCACTATTATAATAATTATTTTTTGGAAATCTCTATAAAAATAAATTTATTAAAGTGGATATGTTTATAACATTAATGATAATGAGAGATGTTAACAATGGTTGGGCAGTTAGATATACACATGCTAATGTAGCATCATTCTTCTTTATATTTGTATATGCTCAATGTTTTAACACTTATTTTAATCACAAGAAAATTAAAATTTTCTTATTTTAAATCATTACTTATATCTATTCAATAAAATTATTTATAATTTTTTAAATATGATTAAACCTAAAACTATTAATACTACTACAATACAACCTGAAGAAAAAGATAATTAATTTCTTCAATGGTTTGTAGGATTTTCAGATGCAGAATCAGCTTTTATGATAAATATCAAAAACAATAGAGAAGTACATTTTGTATTTCAAATTACTTTACATATTGGAGATGGTGCTGTCTTATACAAAATTAGAGATAGATTAGGAAAAGGTATAGTGTCCGTTAAAGGGAATACTTGTATCTTTCGTGTACACTCATTTTAAGTCATAATAAATAGTTTATTACCTATTTTTGATAAATATCCTTTACTGACTCATAAACAATTAAATTATAGAGATTGGAGAAAAGCTATTCTCTTGAAAAAATTAGAAAAAAAAAATAGTAGATCTTTAAGTACAAGTATTTTTAATGAAATACTAGAATTAAAAAATAGTATTAATAATCTAAGAACTGATTACGAAGGCTATATCATATCTAGTTAAATGATAAATAAACATTGGCTGGTTGGTTTTATTGAAGGAGATGGTACTTTTTATTTTAGTAATTCTAGTCTAGTATTTGGAATAACTCAAAAAGATAAAAAGATATTAGAGGCGATAAAAACATTTATACGAAATATTACTTTATTACCTCCACACGAAAATTTATTCCAGCGTGTTAAGCCAAATGTTATTATTAAAAACAATACAAATTCTTATCAATTAGTAAAAACTGATAAAGATATTTTATTTCAATACACCCTTTTTTTAGATATGTCTATCTCTATAGTAGAAAAGGTATTGATTTTTCAATATGGAGTTTAGTATTATATATTTTTATATATGGTTACCATAATTTACCTGAAGGTAAAAAACTATAACTAAAATTATCTAATAATATGAATTCAAAGAGATATTTTTCTGATTTCTCTGATTTTATTGAATAAGATGAAATTAAAACCATTTTTAAAATTTCACCACCTTTTGATATTCATTCTGGTAAAAGTCATTTTATTCTATGCAAAAAAAAAAAAAAATATTCTTTATTTAAAGGAAGTAGAAAAGGGTTTAAGGCATACATTTATAAAAAAGTAGTAGAAGTTAAAGGTTCGCCTTTTGATAGTTTTAGATCTGGAGGTAGAGCTATAAATTAAAATTCAGTTTCCTCTAAAAAAAAAAATTATCTAGATACAGGTAAGATATTTAAAGATGGATACACTTTTTATTCTAAACCTCTTAAAGATTAAAAAATAAAGTAGATTAATTTAAGGTTAAAGGGCCTATATATACAATTTCTACTAAATTTGTATATATCAGAATTAGGCTATATGCTAAGAACTTCGAGTAAGATATCTTTTTTTTACACATATTAATGTACCTCTCTTTAGCATAAGGTTAAAATCATTATATGAGAACAATTAGCAGGTAATTTTATTTTTCCCCAACGATCAGACGCCTTTATTTAAAAATAATTGCTTATTATTAAAAATAGATAGTAGTATAATATTCAAATTATTATTTAAATATGAAATGATCTAATTTCTAATTAGGAAATTGCACATTGCAAGAGGATTATACTATGGTTCTTATAAATCACCAAGAATCTTATTATGGTCTATAGGAGTTATAATTTTAATAGTTATGATGGCTAAAATGTGGCCAAATTGAAAATTAGAATATACTCAAAATTTTACACAATATATCACCGACCTATCCACTCAGAGCGTGGGACGGTGTTATTATAAATATCAAAATATATATACAGATACCATTGAAAATATTATGCCTATTATAGGAAAAATGTTACCTTTTAATAAAGCTAGGACTAAAGCTATTAGTAGAATAGGTCCCCACAATAAACAAGTACTAGATATTATTGTTTGTGGTATGTTAGGTGATTTTTGGGCTGATAAAATACCGGGTAAATCTATAGATAGTATTAGATTTAATATAGAACAAAGTATTAGTAATACGGCATATATCCATTATTTAACTTTATTTTTCTATAAATTAGGTTATTGTGCTAGACCTTTACCAACATTAGTAGAAAAATCGGATATAAAAATAGAAAATCGTTTTAACTATAGACTAACACTATTTACATTTACAAGTTTTATTTGGATATACGATTCATATTATAAAACTGTAAATGGTATAACTAAAAAAAGTGTTCCTTTTTTTATTTCAGATTATTTATCACCTATTGGTTTAGCTCATTGGATCATGCAAGATGGATCATTTCAAAAAGGTCAAGGTATTAATATAGCTACTAATTGTTTCACTTATGATGAATGTTTATTTCTTGCTAGAATTTTGACTACAAAATATAATTTAAAAACTAGTGTCATTAAAACAGGCATTCCTAATCAGTGGCGTATTTCTATTTGGAAAGAGTCTATGCCACTTTTACGTGAAATAGTAAAATCTTATTTTATCCCAGAAATGGAGTATAAATTAGGTTATTTTTATTAGTTGCAATATTAGTGTATATATAGCTTTCTCCTAAAATTTTATAATTTTACCGGAGATGGTGAAAGTTTTTATATTTAAAGCGATAAAGTAAGTTAGTATATTTATTTTTTAAAGTCTCGTCATAGGGCAAAACAATAACCTGTATTTGGATAGTTTTGGTATAAAAATGTCGAAACACCTTGACAGAGGTGTTGGTTTAATAAAATAAACTGGCTATATTAGTGAAAACGGTCAAATAAATTGTACCAATTTTCAGACCGTCGGTTGAATACACAATCGCTACAGACTGGGTCACTAATGGGTATCTGCAATGATGCTTAATGTACAGTCGGAGTTCTTAGTTTGAAACTAGCCTAGAATTAGTTAGTTTAACTACTCAAGGCTCTAAATGAAATTTATTAGAAAGAGTGAAATGGAATACCACTTGGGGATTAATAAATGGATAGAGTACAAGGTTACTATATTGGTATATTAAACCTCTAACCGAGGTAAAGATATAGTAATTTAGAACTTGACAGCATTCTTGGGTTATGTACATAGCCCTAAATGGTTTAATATAAGTATATCTGAAATTTTTTTATGCGTCCTAATGTCTGAGTTTGTATATTTTACTATACTTAAAAAAAGTAATGTTTTAATATATCGGCCTTTGTCACACGCTCCTAGTAAAAGAGAATATAGGAGGGATGTAAATATTATGAAAAATATAAAATATAATAAATTTTCTAGCCTTACAGCCTGTAATAAGTTAATATACAATTTTAATAGTCATAGGGGTTATAGTACAATTCCTTCTTTTTCCTCAGCAGAATATAAAAATATTGAAACTTCTAGTCCTGAAAGATTAAAAACAATAATTAAAGAATTAGATTTAAATCCAGTATATACTTTTGAAAATTTAGATTCAGAAAATATTAGAACAAAAATTTTAAATGATACTAAAGGTTTAAGTGGTATATACATGATAGTTAACAAAATAACTAAAGATTACTATATAGGATCTGCGTCAACTAACAGATTTTATAGTAGATTCAGTAACCATCTTATTTATTTTAGAGGTAGCAAAATAGTTAAGTCAGCAGTAAAAAAATATGAATTAAAAAATTTCGCTTTTATAATATTAGAATTATATCCTAATGTTGTTACTAAAAAAAATAATAAAGAATTATTGGATTTAGAAGATAAATATTTAAAATTATTATTACCTAATTATAATATTTTAACTGAAGCAGGTTCTAGTTTTGGTTATAAACATACTGAAGTTGATCGTACAAAAATGAAAGATTTTTATAGCGATGCTAGACGGGAAATTATAGGTAGTTTAAATAGAGGAAAAAAGCTTTCTCCTGAAACTATAGATAAAATGAGAGAGAAAGCTTTAAATAGACCTCCTATGACTGATGAGACTAAAAAAAAATGTATTGCTTATACTAGACCTGTAGTTTTATATAATTTGAATGGTACTGTTTACGGCGAATATACTTCTATTTTAGAAGCAGCTAAATCTATAAACTGTGGAGAAAAAACTATTAGAAGAGCTTTAAAAACAGAAAAAAGATTAGTCAAAAGACAATGAAAAATAGAAGAATTCTCAAGCAAATAGTTATCTTATTTTCAGGTTTATTATATTTTATTTAAATATTTATATTAAATTATAGTCCCACGAGTAACAATATTTCTGCAATCTTTATAGAAAAAGAAAAATTAAAGTGGTATATCCCGACAGGGATATAGAATAGTCTTTATAACTATTCGGCGACATTGGTGAAAACGATCAAAGAAGTTTAAAACCTTTAAGATCGTCGGTCATATAAAGGATCGCGACAGACTGGGTCACTAATGGGTGGCTGAAATGCTGCTTAATGTACAGTCGAAACTTTTGGTTAAAATCTTTTAACTATATAGAATATACGAATTTAAAGTTATTCTAGCTTATTATTTATAATAAGTAAGTTTGTATGTATTACCTTATGGTCAAATGAGTTTGTGGGGTGCAACAGTAATTACTAATTTATTAAGTGCTATTCCAGTATTTGGACAAGATTTAGTAGAGTCAAATTCGCTAACAGAATTATGTTGTTGCTTAGTACAGGAAGGTAATAATTTACCTGTTTTAGCAACAATCGGAACAGTTAGTACACAAGCATTAAAAAAAGGAAGAAAATTAAGATGCAACGATAAAAAAGAATATTTACAAATACCTTGTAGGTTTATAGCTTTTTTAGTTGGTTTAATAGACGGAGATGGTTATATTCAAATAACTAAAACTACAAAAGGATATATACAAATCAAATTAATTATTTGTTTAAGTTTAGAAGATATATCTAGTTTAGAGTATATTTACTCAGTTTTAAAAATAGGAAAATTACAAATATATAAAGATATACAAAATCCAATTTGTAAATTAGTCATTAGTAAAACAGATTTACAAGAAGTTATTTTTCCATTATTAATACATCATAAAATATATTTTTTAACTGAGAGTAGAAGAGCTCAATTTGATCTAGCTATGCTAATAATTAAAAATGATTTAAAACTTTTTAATCAAATATCTAATTATAATAAGGTACCTACAATCTTTGATTTACCTAAAACAGCTTCAGAATACCTTAGTTTAGCTTTTTTTAAAAATTGGTTAGTAGGTTTTACAAATGCTGAAGGTTCTTTTTGTATAAAACAAAATAATGATGCATGTTTTCAATTAAAACAAAGAATTCACGTTCAATTATTTGAAGCTTTTAAACTATTGTTTAAAACTAATAGAAATATTTCAATTGAAATGGGTAAATATGCTCAATTTTCTGTTAGTTCTAAAACAGATATACAAACTGTAATTGATTTTTTTTCGTTTTCAGGCTTACATCCTTTAATTGGCTTAAAATATATTCAATATTTAAAATGGATAACAAGTTTACAAAATAGTTATAGATACAAAAATCTTAATTTTCCTTCGTAATTAATATTTGTGTATATTTACTTTAATTCTGTTAATATCGGCTCCTTAAAACAGTAATGTTTTAGTGGCAAATGGGGAGAATTGCAAGAACGTTTTTAAAACCTTACCAGACTACTTGCAGCGGAGCTTGACTCGGTATTTTTTTTTTATAATAAATTATTATAAATTAAAGGGTCAAGAACGTTCAACGACTAATGAGTGAGTTATACCAACAATAAGCTCGACACGAAAACCCCACAACCTTTTACCGCCGCCTACCTCTCAACCTCTTCTAAAGAGGTACTAAAGATTAATTTTATAGTAATAGGCTAAGCGGGTTATGGTTGAAGACATAGTCTAAACATCGAATACCGATGAGGGTGGAGATTAAATACTCTATCATAAATATTTTGTAATCTGGGGTGGTTTCAGTGTAAGTAATGCTACATTAAACAGATTTTTCTCATTACACTACTTATTGCCTTTCTTATTAGCAGCTTTAGTTGTGGCACATTTAATTGCTCTTCATACACATGGTTCAAATAATCCAAATGGTATAGGAGGAAATGCAGATAGATATGCATTCCATCCATATTTCACATTTAAAGATCTAGTAACTATTTTCTTTTTCTTTTTAGTTTTAAGTATTATGGTATTTTACTATCCTAACTTTTTAGGTCAAATATGGCCTAATATAATGTTTTTAATAGTAAACATTATATATGTATGTGCTATAAGCTGGAAGTATATACTAAAAAATATTTTAGTTAAAATTTATAATAAAACTATAATTATAAGTGATTTATTTATTAAAAATTTATTCTTCCCATTTAATTTGTTTATTGATATGAAAATAAATTTAGGCTTCGTACTTAAATTTATTTATTTTAATATTAATCCCTTTATAGTAAGATATTATTATAAAATATATAATCAGCAGATAACCAAAGTAATAAAATTTTTAAATCAATTTTTTAATAAAATTTATTGTAAGATTTATCTTATTATGAATATTATTATTAATAAATTTTTATTACTAGTAGGAATTTCAGAGACTATACGCACACAAAAAAAAATAATAAATGGTTATAATAAAAAATTTTTAATTAAAAATTATATAGCGAAAAGAAAAATGTCAACCGGAATTTTTAATAATATATTTAAAGATAATCATAATAACGAAATTAGCTTAAAATTTAAACAATGGTTTGCCGGTTTAACGGATGGTGATGGTTATATTTACGTAAATAAACAAGGTTATATAGGGTATGAATTAACTCTACCTTCTTGTGATGAAAAAGTTTTAAGAATCATACAAAATAAGTTTGGAGGCAATATTAAAGCTAGATCAGGCGTAAAAGCTGTTCGTTATAGAACTCAAAATAAACAATCTATAATAAAAATCATAAATTGTTTAAATGGTTTAATTATTAATAATGTAAGACTTATTCAATTACATAAAGCTTGTTTAGCTTTAAATATACCGATTAAAGATCCTATTACACCTACAATAGACTCTGCTTATGTTAGTGGTTTATTAGATTCAGATGGTTCAATTAATATTTATAAACATTATTATAATGATACCTATAGATATCAATTAACAATTAGTATAGCTAACAAAAGTAGAAGTAATATTGAGTTTTTATTAAATACTATAGGTGGTAATATTTATTTTGATAAATCTGATAACGGTCGTTATATTTGGAAAGCTAATTCTAAATTATTACATTTAAAACTATATGATTATTTTTTAAAATTTCCACCTAAAACTATTAAAATTCATAGAACTCATTTAATCAAAGAATTTCATGAGTTAAATGATTTAAAAGTTTATAGGGATACTGATATTTTATCTATGAATTTTAAAAAATGGAAATATTTTATGGCTAAATGGGATAATAAAAATTAATCTTTTTCTATTTAATTAAAATTAAAAAAAAATTTTTTTTTTTTTACTTATAACCCTTTTTATTATTTAATCTAATTAATTCGTTAATTAGATACTATTATTATTCATACTATTTTTTTTTTAGAATTTTAATAAGTTTTTAGAAGAGATAGTCCACTTTTGATTTTTCTATTTTTTTTATAGAAAATAGAATTTGCATAGTGATAACTATATACCAGCAAACCCAATGCAAACTCCTGCTTCTATTGTACCTGAATGGTATCTTTTACCTTTCTATGCTATTTTAAGAAGTATACCTAACAAATTGAACTCCCTAACGGTTTGTCTAAATTCTACTATATGCTTGAAAGTTTTGTAATTCTAGTACTGTATTTTACAGTAAAAATCTAAGAATTTGTTTAAAATAATAAGCAAGTTAGTCATTATCTCTATAGCTTTGTAAACTACTACAGCACTTGCTGTAGTATACTGTTTATCTTAATCGGAGTTAATATCTTCATCGACTATACGTAGAAATACAAAAATTAATTTTGTATAAGAAATAGTCAATAAAGGCTAGTAGAAAATATTGAAATAGTAGTACTCATTCTAATTTATATCTTAATTTCTAACAAAAATAAAAAGTTTTTACTTTTTAATAGTGAAGTTACAGATTTTAATAACTTGTCTATTTCTTCTGCACGTGAATTATTGAAACAATGTAAAGATGATTTTAAATTACCTTCTAATTTCAAGTTGGAGGAATTTAGAATGGTAGCAAACGGGTTTTTCCAAGCTGAAGGTCACATTTCGTGTCGGATTAGATCTAAATATTTTTCACCTGTATTTGTAGTTAATCAAAATTTAAACCAAAAAAGTTTAGAATTTTTTTTAACTCTATGGCATGTTCTAGGTCGAACAGGTTCTTTAACTTTAATTAAAAATAAGTATGGTAAAATAGTTATACGTTTATCTTCTGAAAATTGGGATACTATACTTAATTATTATGCTGAATATTTTAAATTTATTTATGGTGAAAAATATATTGCTTTCCAAAAGTTATTTACTATTCGACATTTAACTTCTAATCAATTAAGATTAGATCCTTCTTCTCTAGCTCTTGCTACAACACTTGTTTACAGTATTTCAGCACATGGTACAGAAAGAAATTTATCTTTATCAGACCAATTAAGTTTATTTTGTATAAGTTCCACTAATATTGATATTCCTAATTACACAGATAATTATAATAAAGTATCTATACTATTTATAATAGGTATGATTTTAGGAGATGGTACTTTATATTTAAGACTAAGAAAATCTGATAAAGGTTCGATATGGGTAATACCTACTTTATTTTTGCCTAAGCTTAAAAATAAATATAACGTTCATTTTTTTAATATTTTGGAGAAATTTTTTAAATCTTTTGATATTAAAGTTTATATTATAAATAAAGCAAAAGATTCAGAAACTATAGAAATTCTAAGTTCAAGCGCTAATGTTGATAAATATTATATCAAAGAAATGACTATCCTTACTGTAGAAAATATTCATTCTATGTTTGAAAAGTTAATTCCTATGATGAAACCTTATTCTCATTATTTTTATTGGAAATATGACCAGTTTGAATTAATGTCACGTGTAGCACTGCTTGTTAAAAATAAAGCACATTTAACTTTATATGGGTTTAAGACTATATTAGAAATAATTTATAGTTATCCTAATAATCGGTCTCAATCTAAAGAAATTTGGATTGATTTTATTGATGATTGGTTTAAGTCTCAGGCTGCTGTAATTAAATCAGGTGAAAATAATATTCAAGCAGTTTATGGACGTGGAAAATTTAAGGGTAAAATTATCGCTTGAAAATGTGTATTTCATAGTAATTCAAATTTAAAATCTCGTCAGTTTGGCTTTAGCAATGATACTGATTCAATACTAGCTATAGAACAGGCTATTAAATATCGTGATTCAACTATCAAATCTTGGGTTGATTCACTTAAATAATTAAATATATAATTATTATTGTTTTACAGTCGTACTATATAATACCTTAGCTTATAGCTGATGCTATTTTATATTGTATACCTACTCTTTAGAGCTTTAAGCGTTTAAATTTTAAGCATAAAGCTCGTATATTATTAAATTGAACCCAATTTTTATTTTTAAATGGTTAGGAGTTATTGCTATGTTTGGTTCATTATTAATTTTATTAGTTTTACCTTATACTGACTTATCTAGAATAAGAGGAAATCAATTTAAACCTTTTATGAAATTTGCATTCTGGTTATTTGTTGTAGATTTTATAATTTTAATGTGGATTGGATCTCAACATCCTACAGAACCTTATGTAACTATTGGGCAAATAGCTACAGCTTTCTATTTTGCTTGGTTCTTAGTTATAGTACCGGTTATTGCTATAATAGAAAATACTTTCATGGATTTAGCTACAGAAACTAATCTTAGAAATTAGTAAAATTTTTTAATACTGAGGGGAAAGTAAAATTATAGCTTTTCCCCTTAGTATTTTTATAATAAAATTTTAATTACTTTTCTCTCAAAGTGTTAATTAATATTTTAGTGAGTTAGTTACCTTTTTTTTATTATTATTTTCAAAAAATATCTTTAATGTTTTAAATAAATGAGAGTTAATAATTTAGTAATAGGAGGTGAAGCTACTTAAAAAAACTTTTATAGCTTTTTTGTTATATAATAAGTATTCTTCTGAAACTAAGGAAATTAAAGATAAAGGAGTTATAGCTGAACAACAAATTAAGAGAGAAGTAAATGGAGTAATCTAAAATAAAAGATGCAAATTTAACTTTAATAAAAAAAAGGTTTAACCCCTTGATTTATATCTCTATACTAAAAGTTAAACAGCTATAAAATTTTATTAGATTAGATAAAATAAAAAAAGTTTTAAGTATTTATCTGAACAAAAAAAGAATTGAGTAATCATTAATTTATAAATACTGTGCAAGATATGATTAATGAAATAGATAAAAATAAAAATATAATTGAAAATGTTATAGAATTAGTGGAAAATCACTCTTCTAATTTAAGGTAATAGTATTAATACTGTATTAGTTTTATTTTAATTGTTTTTATTACAATGAACTTTATAACTATTATGGTTTTTTCTCATATATGTGTTTCTATCTTTATTTTAAATTTAATTATTTATATTATATATAATCAAAAGCTATTAATTTTTACCTTTTATAAAAATTGAGGAAAAACATGTTATATATTATTGATTAATAATCAGAAAAGTATATTAACTATATTATATAGTATTGAAAATTAAAAAAAAAATTTTTTTTTTAGTTTTACTTATAAAAAAATGAAGTATTTTTATCTTTAGGTATTTACATATTTCATTTATGATGGGTCCAGCATTATTCATTATTATTTAACTAATATTTTCTATATATAAACTGTAATAGTTCATTATTCTTTAAAATTTACAATTTAAGATAAAACAAAAATTACTTTTTAGAAATAAAATTATTACAATTTTAGGTTAAAATTTTTATTATTTATATAAATCTATTTTATACTATTATTCTTGAATCACAAGGTATATTCTTTCAGTAAATTAACCTAAAAAACTTTAGTCTCTGCTATTTTATTAAAATGGAAAGAAAGAATTAGAAGTATAATTCATAATAAAGTACTAAATTAAAAAATTAAAAAAAAAAATAGGTTAATTTATAAGCAATTATATGAAAATTTTAAAGTTTAAAATAACTACCCTCTAAAATAAAAATTAGCAAATTTTTAATTTATAATTAAAATTTGTTTACTTATGTCTTTTAACTATAAGGAAGTGACTTATGGGGTATATTTTATATTTCTATTAATATTATATCCAAAATAAAGTAGATTTTTAAATATAGAGTAATATTTCAAAAATATGATTGTATGAGTTAATTAAAGATTTATACTTAGTATTTTAACGCTTTAAAATCTTATTTATTAATTTTATTTGTTTGTACTATATTAATGTCTTATGATTTTTTTTTTATCTTAATTTTTGATTATCTTGTATTATTAAAGATTATCGTTGTTAGATTTAAAATCTCTATATAAAAATGTAATATTAACAACGTAAAATTTTAGGTACATAGTTATACTTTTCTTAAAAAAAGGATTTAATTAAAAATTAAATAAAAGAGTGTTTAATATAAAGTTATAACGGTAGATGACAAATTGGCTCGTCGCTCCTTTTGGGTAGGAGACATATAGCGTGTTCGAATCGCGCCTACCGTATATTTTTTAACTCATTAGTTTAAAAAAAGGGGGGTGTCATGGCAGAGTGGTTATTGCGGAGTACTGTTAATACTTTTTTTCAGAGGTTCAATTCCTCTTGACGCCTATTAAAAAAAAAATTTTTTTTTTATAATACTTTATATAAAAAATCTATTCATTTAGTAAATTAGTATTAATTTTACGAACATGTTGAAATTGGTAAACAATCTCCTCTTAAGCAGGAGTGGAAGTAATTCCTTAAGAGTTCGAGTCTCTTTGTTCGTATAGTTTCAAAGACAGTGTAACCCCTTAAAAAAAAATGACTTAATTATAAGCGATATAGTGTAATGGTGTGCACGACAGCCTCATGACCTGTTAGATTAGGTTCGATTCCTTTACTCGCTATTTTTTTTTTTAATTAAAAAAGGAAGTTTAATTAATAAATAAATTAATAAATTAAATTATAGGTCTTTTAGTATAATGGTTCGTACGGCTCCCCTTCAAGAAGCAAGTATCAGTTCAATTCTGATAAAGATCAGAGTTTTATCTAGAAATAGAAAAATAGTAAATAATTTCTATATAATAAAGAGCTAATTAAGGGATGAAGATAGTTAAAAATGGAAATTAAAAAATACTAAATTAAATATAGTATTTTTTAATTAAAGTTCTATTTTAAATATAAAATC